GGCAGATAAATAAAAAACAAAATAAAAATAAAAAAGTAAAAAAGGGGGCGACAAAAACAAAAAAGAGCAGATAAAAAACCAAAAAGAAAAGGGCGACAAAAAGTAAAAGGAAAAAAAAGTAAAAAAAAGTAAAAACAGCAAAAAGAGACAAAACGGGAAAAGAAACTTCAAGAGAGGTCAAAGAAAATACAGAGTAAAATCGAAGAGTGAAAAATAGCACCACGGAGGATTCGAACCCACACATTTTTATCCGAAGTAAAATAGTCTGCCATTAACTTAGTAGTGCTAATTGTATAGAGTCAAAGCATGTGCTTTCACCCTTTACTTTCTCTTTTTCTGTTTTTTATTTTCGCTTTTTCGCTTTTTGCTTTTTTGTCTCGCCCCTTTTTATTCTGTCGCCCTTTTTTATTTTCTTTTTTATTTTAAAAAATAAGGAAAAGTTCCTTTTCCTTATTTTTAAAATAAAAAAGAAAATAAAAAATAAGTCCCTTTTTTTGGTTTTTATTTTATTTTTTCTAAAAATAAAATAAAAAAAGTAAAAAGGGGCGCTTGTTTTTTATTTGGAAAATAAAAAAAAAATAAAAAAGAAGCGCCCCCTGGGGGGCGACAAAAAAGAAATAAAAAAAAAGAAGCGCCCAAGTCCCTTATTTTTCTTTTTTATTTTTTGGTTTTTTGTCTAGACAAAAAGTAAAAAAATAAAAACAGAAAAGGGGCGACAAAAATAAAAATAAAAGGGCAAAAGGAATCAGAGCCTAAAGGAATCAAAGAGTGAGAGGGCCAAAATGAAGACAGATCAACAGAAGTGAATAAATAAAGTATAGTTCCTTTTACTTTCCCATTAAAGAGACAAGTTATAATCAGTACATCGCTTTTTTTTTATTCTTGCTTTATTAGTGAAAGGAAAAATGGATCAAGAAATAAAGAATATATAAGTAAGAACAAATAATCCTATCTCTGTTTATTTCCTATTCTTAAAAGATTATGAATAAAGAGAGGAAGATTAATTTGTATTATATTGGTTTAACCTACTTCTAGAAAAATCTAGTTGTTTCGTATTCTTTACTCTTTGTTTATGACTTGACTTTCCTGTTCATCGCCGTTATAGCCCCTTTTTATTTTCTCGCAGAAAATAAAAAATAAAAGGAAAAAGACTATAGACAGGACGCCCTTTTTTTGTCTTTATTCGCGCGCTTGGTGAAAAAAGCTGTGGTTTTGTCCTTTATTTTTGTCTTTTTATTTTTTTTTATTTTTTAGGTTTTTGTCCTTTTGTCTTTTTTCTTTTTTACCTGTTTTTCTTTTTGGTTTTTTATTTTCTCGAAGAAAATAAAAATAAAAAAGAAAAATGAAATAAAAAGTGCCCCCTCTTTTTCGTCGCCCTTTTTTATTTTCTTTTTAATTTTAAAATAAGGACAAAAGGAAAAAGTTCCTTTTGTCCTTATTTTAAAATAAAAAAGAAAATAAAAATAAAAAAGAAAATAAAAAAGGGGGCGACAAAAAGACAGTAAAATAAAAAAAAAACAAAAACCTAGCAGGGAGAGATGAAAAAGGGAAGGGTAGGTCTAGGGAATCTGGATAGAATATATAAAATATAAATGAATAACTTCCTACTAGATTTGTTAGCTTTAGGGGCTATTTTGTCAGGTATTATGGTTATTACAGCTAAAAATCCTGTTATTTCTGTATTATTTTTAATTGCTGTATTCATTAATGTTGCAGGCTACTTAGTATTATTAGGTGTAGCTTACTTAGGACTTGTATACTTGATTGTTTACGTTGGTGCAATTGCTATCCTGTTCTTATTTGTAATTATGATGCTTAACTTACGACTAGTTGAACTAGTTGACACAGGTCAAGAATATACTAAAAGCTTACCTATGAGTGCTTTTTTAGCTTCGCTATTCTTCTTCGAATTATTATCCATTTTACCAGCAAGTTCTGGTGGTAAGTACTTATTGCTAGTACTAAATAAAAGCTTATTAGGTCTTTCTCCCCTGCTAAATTCAGAAGGAGTTAATAATGCCTTCAATCCTAACATTGCTGACAGTACATTGACAACATTTACACAAATAGAAAGTATTGGTCAAGGTTTGTATACATATGCATCCTTATGATTAGTTGTAGCTAGTGTGATTTTTTTATTAGCCATGGTAGGACCTATTGTATTATGTATGACCAAAAACAAAGTATAAGGCCCTTTCCCTTTGTTTTGCTTTTTTGTCTTTTTACTTTTGTCTTTTGTCGCCCCCCCAGGGGGCGCTTGTCGCCCTTTTTTAGAAAAAATAAAAATAAAATAAGCGCCCCCTCTTTTTTACGTAAAAACCGGGGCGACAAAAAGAAAACGAAAAAGACAAAACAGGCAAAAATAAAAAAGAAGGAAGGGAGTAAAAATAAATAAACAAAAAGAAAAACCTAGACCTTGCAGTAAACCACATTTCTCCCCTTTTTAAGCCTGGCTGATTTTGATGATACATTGTTCCCTGTGAAAAGATATACTAATAACTATAAATAGATAAGTATAAAAGATAAAGGACTCAGTTGGTAATATGGTATTACACACGGATTGCAAATCTGTTGATCGGAAGGGTTCGATTCCCTCTGAATCCTATCCTTTTATCTTTGCCTTATTTGTTTTTTTTTTTACTGCTTTTGTTTTGTTTTGTTTTACTTTTGTGATTTTTATTTTCTTTTTTATTTTAAAAATAAGGAAAAGGAACTTTTTTTTCCTTTTCCTTATTTTTAAAATAAAAAAAGAAAATAAAAATCACAAAAGTAAAAAGTACTGTTTTTTGTTTTGGTTTTTGTCTTTTTTCTTTTTTTGTGTGTTTTGTCCTTTTTGCGGTTTTTATTTTTCTGGTTTTGTCTCGCCCAAGAAGGGGCGCATGTCTTTTTTCTTTTTTCTTTTTTTTTATTTTCGACTTTTTATTTTTATTTTTCTTTCTGTTTTTATTTGTTTTTTATTTTCGAAGAAAATAAAAAGCAAATAAAAAAGAAAGAAAAATAAAAAAGGGCAAAAAATTAAAATAAAAACAAAAAATAAAAAAAGACAAAAGCAGTAAAAAACTAAAGAAAAAAAAACTAGTTAAAAACCTAGGGGTATAGTTTAATGGTAGAATCGCGAACTTCAAATTCGCCAGCGCATGTTCGATTCGTGCTGCCCTTGTATATCATGTGTAAGAAATTCACTTTTACACAGTCTATCCTTTTTTTAATCGTCTAGTAAAACAGGAAAAACACATTTTACTGCCCCTTGATTCTTACTTAACTTATTTATTCTATTTATAGGTTCCTCTTAAAAACTAGTAAGTGAATGAAATAAGGGGGGAGGAATTTCTTCCTATTCTAAGCTTTTTTCTTTTTTTATTTTTTTTATTTTTTGCCTTTTTTATTTGGTTTTTGTCCTTTGTTTTTTATTTTTTATTTTTTGCCTTTTTTATTTTCCCGGAAAATAAAAAGGCAAAAAGCCCAAAAATAAAAAAGTATGCGCCCAAGGAACTTATTTTTTATTTTCTTTTTTTACGAGAAAAAATAAGACAAAAGGAACTTTTGTCTTATTTTTTTCTCGTAAAAAAAGGAAAATAAAAAGGGGCGAGACAAAAAAGAAAAAGGCAAAAAGCCCAAAAAAAAAACCAGAAGCAGAAAAAGGGCTTAATTCAATAATAATAGACAAGACTGAAGTTTTTCTTTTTTTCCCTTCCGGAGTCGGGCGTACTTTTTAGTGTAAGATAAAAAAAAGGAAAAACTAGGCAAAAAGGGCGAGAAAAGGGAAAGGGAATCAACTTTTAGTAAGAGAATGAACCGGGCTGTGTAAAAGAAAATCTTTCTCTTCGTCGGATTAAAGTTAAATTACCTACTTTGCTGACTAATTCATACTTTCATAGTAAACGCCCCCAATTTATTTTTATTTGTGTGTTGACTATAATCAATGGCACTATAAAGTCCTCTAGAGGAAGAACCAATTCTTCCTGCCTGAACTGTTTGTCTAGGTCCGGATGCTTGCGTAACCAATCTACCAGACAATTTAACTTTAATACCTGTAATATGAGATGTGGGATTTAAAGTACTATCTAGAGAACCATCTGAACTAACTGTAGGTAAACTATTCTTTAACATATCTAAAATCCTATTAAAAGAGTATTTACTTGCATTGTGTGTTAAATATTGAGAAAAAATACTGCTGTCTAATACTGAATAGTTAATTTTAATAACTTGTAATTCTACAGTTCCTTTTCCTTCAGGGAATCAAGCACTTCAACAACGTGTGAGTGCACTACCTAATGAAGACAATTTTTTCGCCCCTATTGAATTATCACTCGCCCCGCAGTAAAATAATTGGATTGTTACTTTATCTGCAGTTACAGTAAATAAAGGTTTACCTAGCAATACACCTCCGTTTTCTTTATTCGCCCAGCTGTAAGAAAAGGGAAAGGCGCTTACATTATTTTGGACCTGAGGAAGTACTGATGAATAGAAGAAAGATTGGATAATACTAAGCGCTTGCCGTTGAATCGAAGTTAAATTTCTTCTATTTGATTTACCAAACATATATGTAGTAGTCGTCATGATTCATAAGCTTATTTAGTATGTTAGTTTTGTTTCTGTTTTTGGTTTTTATTTTTGCACTTTTTATCTGCTCTTTTGTAAAAAACAAAAATAAAAACAGAAGCGCCCCCTCTTTTTTATTTTAGTTTTTGCACTTTACTTTTTTATTTTCTACAGAAAATAAAAAGTAAGTGCAAAAAAGAAAATAAAAACCAGGGGGCGACAAAAAGACTAGGGCAGGACTGGTAAAAAAAAAAAGAAACGTTAGATGAATTTCCTTCCCTTTTTTTTACTTGTAATAACTATAATAAGTTAAAAGGATAAAATCGAGAAAAGGAAAACACAAGAGAAACTCATGCATACGCTAAATTATACATAGTATCGGCTAGTAGTAAGAATTGAACTTACGTTACATCTGTATGAAAGACGGGTTCTGACCGCTGAACTATACTAGCTAATTCTATAGTTCTTATCCTTGTTTCCTTTCTATTTTTATGCTCTTGAATAATATAGAAAAAAAAAGGAAAAGGAGAAATTTATTGTTATTCGATTTCTTTTTGCTTTTACTCCGTTTTCATTCCTGGTTTATTCGCGCGCTTGGTTTTTCGAGCTTTTCTTTTATTTTTGTCTGTTTTTGTCTAGTTTTTTGTCTAGTTTTTTGTCTAGTTTTTTGTCTAGTTTTTGTCTAGTTTTTTGTGATTTTTGCTTTTTATTTTCTGTTTTTATTTTAAAAATAAGACAAAAGGAACTTTTGTCTTATTTTTAAAATAAAAAAAGAAAATAAAAAACAAATAAAAAAATAAAATAAAAATAAGTCCCTTGGAGGGGGCGACAAAAGGAAAAAATAAAAACAGCAAAAAAAGGAAAATAAAAATAAAAATAAAAAAGACAAAAGGACAAAAGGACAAAAAGGACAAAAAGGACAAAAAAAACAAAAAGGACAAAAAAGACAAAAAGGACAAAAAGCGAAACCAAAAAATAAAATAAAATAAAGCAAGCGCGCGGATAAAACAAAAACAAGCGCCCGAGTAAAAAAAAGGGCGAACAAAAACAAAAAACAAAAACAAAAACCTAGACCTAGACCTTGTTGTGGAATAAGAGTATGTGCCAGTAAAGGTAAGGGTTGCTATAAGCCTAATTCTGTATATCTAGCTACCATTTTACCAGTTAAAAGGATAGGGAAGATATTAAGTTGATTAATTGTTAAGAATCTGAATAAGCGCATGTGAGTGTGTATAGACTTCAGTTCGATACGTAAACATTCTAAGTTCAAGTATAATATTTCTGTAAATATGTCATAGTTTAATCCATTCTGTATATTTACTACACTTAGGACTTTCCTAAAACACAATAATAAGTATTATGTTTTCAACTTTGCAACCCTTATTTTAGCTAGTCAAACTTTTATCATGGCAAATTGTTTTGGTTTTTTGCAAAAGAAAAAAAATAAGACAAAAGTTCCTTTTTGTCTTATTTTTTCTGACCAAAAATAAAAAAAACAAAAAGTTGCTTTATTTTTTTTTTGCATTTTATTCGCGCGCTTGATTTTTCGAGCTTTTTATTTTATTTTTATTTTTGTCTTTTTACTTTTTATTTTATTTTTATTTTTTCTTTCTTTTTTATTTTAAAAATAAGACAAAAGTTCCTTTTGTCTTATTTTTAAAATAAAAACAGAAAGAAAAAAATAAAAAGACAAAAACCGAAAAGTGCCCCTCCCCTTTTTATTTCTTTTTCCTTTTTATTTCTTTTTTATTTTCTTTTTTATTTTTTTTTTAAATAAAAACAAAAAATAAGACAAAAGTTCCTTTTGTCTTATTTTTTGCTAAAAAAGAAAATAAAAAGGGGCGACGAAAAGCGGCGACAAAATAGGGGCGCTTATTTTTGTTTTTATTTTTACTTTTTATTTTTCGACTTTTTCTTTTTTTCCTTTTTATTTTTTTATTTTTGCGCAAAAATAAAAACAGCAAAAAAAGGAAAACCAAAATAAAAATAAAAAGTAAAAATAAAAAACCAAATAGACAAAAATAAAAACAGCAGAAAAACAAGCGCAGAAAAAGATCAAAAAAAAAAGAGAAATAGGTAAATTAATTAATTTACAGCCGTATTACTTTTATTATGGTTTAAAGCTAAGAGGCTGGATTTATATAAGCGCATGAGAGTGAGACTATAGACGGGTCAACTCCCAGAATCGAACTGGAATTATTAGACCCACAAACTAATGTTCTACCATTGAACTAAGCTAACCTTTAAATATTTATACATACTCCCATACTCCCATACTTCTTATAATGGAATAATTTTATTCTCAGTAAATTAAAAGGGCATATTATATAATCTAGCACACTCTTTTATAAATAATATAGCGAGTATACTCTTTTCCTTTCTTTTCTGTTCCCATCTGTTCATTTTTTTGCTCTTTTTTCTTGTCTGTTTTTTGTTTTTATTTTTTTTTATTTTTTGCTGTTTTGTAAAATAAAAAACAGAAGCGCCCCCTGTTTTTACTTTTTGTCGCGCTTATTTTTATTTGTTTTTTATTTTCTCTTTTCAAAAATCAAAATAAAAAGCAAAAATAAAATAAAAACCAAAAAGAGGGGGCACTTTTTGGTTTTTTCTTTTTTATTTTTATTTTCTTTTTTTATCAGCTCTTTTTTTCAAAAAGAGCAGATAAAAACAGAAAATAAAAATAAAAAGAAAAACCAAAAAAGACAAAAATAAAAAAGCTAAAAAGAAAAAATAAAAAGAAGCAGAAAGGGGAAAAAAAAAGAAAGGGATAAAACAGTGAAAGGGGGGAGGAAATAAGATAAATACTATTTCTCATTTAAGCGCCTTTCCTTTCTTTTTTTTCTTGTTTTATCTAGGACAAAAACAAAAGCGCATTTTTACTCGAACAAAAAGCAAAAAAAAAATGAACAGATGGGAATCTGGTTTATTTTTTCCTTTTTATTTTTCTTTTTTTTATTTGTTTTTTATTTTCTTCGAAAATAAAAAACAAATAAAAAAAGAAAATAAAAAAGGGCGAGATAACAGGTGAGTATAAACTTGAGCGGCTGATGAATAGTAATCCCACAATGTAAATTAAAATTAAGGGAATTAGATCTCCAGTATTACTCATGCTATATTCTTGTGTCAGTACTGGCACAAACAATATTAGAGAGATTGAAATTAGACCAATCATGATGTATAAGGCATACTGTGTTACTACACCAGTATCTAATCTAGCAATTTGTTGACTTCCGTTAGATAATGATCTACTTAAACCAAATGGTCCTAAGAGCTCTACAGCACCTCGATCTAGAACTTTAGCTGTTACAAGACCTAATTTTAGTCCTTTATCTAAAACGTAATGATTAATGATAGCATCAAAGTATCACTTAGCGTTAAAGAATGTGTATAATCTTTTACCAAGGCCTCCGAAAGCATCACCCGGTACTGTGAATTTACCTCATGTATGATACATTAATAATGATAATGACGCACCTAAAAAAGTTACAATTAAAGGCAAGAATTTATAGAAAACAGGAATAGAGAACTCTGCTTCCACTAACACTACATTAGATGGATGTACAAAAAGAGATGAAGAAAGCATATCACTACCCATTCCTACAAAACTATCTTTAGCTACATAACCAAAGAAAATGGATAATAAAGCTAAAAGTACTAGAGGAATTACCGTAATCATATCTTGTTCATGAGTATTCTCGTAATCAGACTTTGATGCATTTGGAGTTGTTAAGAATGTCATACTAATTAATCTAAATGAATAGAATGCTGTAATAGCCGCAGTAATAGTACCTAATCAGTATACAATTGAACCACTCATAGTATAACTTCCATATCCTAATTCAATTAATAGATCTTTAGAATAGTTACCACTAAGGAACGTTACGGCCATTAAACTTAATGAACCAATCAAGATAATTGTGTATGTAAATGGTAAGAAGTTAATCAGACCACCTAATCTTCGCATATCTTGTTGATCTGACATTGAGTGTAATACTCCTCCAGCGGCTAAGAAAAGTACGGCTTTAAAGACTATTATAATGTTCTGTTTTATCATTGTTTGTTCAAATATTTATCACGCAGATAATTGAAGTCAATGAAAGGGATTATGTACGCGGTTTCATAATTTTAATTAATTGTAATTGATTTTCAGACAACTTAACACTTTCACCTACTTTAAGTCTTGTTGCATGCATAGGTAAGTAGTTGAGAAAATCAGATTGATAGATGTACCGAATATGTTTGTTATGAAGTGTGCCTGCTTGTAGGTGCGCACGAATACTAGAACGGTTAGATACCGAAATAGAACGAATAGATGCATATACAGAACAAAGACCAGAAAGAATATTGATAAGTACAATAGGTTCTGCTACCTTGGCTAATCCAGCTAAGAAGTCTGGATGACGACAGAAGTAAAAGTTCCCTAATTCTGTAACATTTAAATGTACAATGTTCATATAACGTCCTACTCTATTATTAAGGTAAAGTTTAGGATTACTTGCGGCGTTAATGTCAGAAGCACCGTTACTTTTAGAGAAGTTCACAGATGTCGCTCATTGTCATAAAGCCCAAAATCTTTAAGACTATCAACCTCAACAGCATGTAGCTTACCAGGAACTAAATCGTATAAAGTACGAGAACGTAAGTCTACAATCTCTTTTGTTAATTTTGGTGCCAATTGGGTGTGCAAGGGAACTGTACGCAGCGGTGCTCCATCTTCCCTTAAGTATCCATGAATCTCTTGATTGTCAATTACCATGTTCACTCCTAAATGCCAGTCCATGTTGTTACGGACTGAAACATTTGATAGTCCTACAAGTGGGCCTAAACTATTATAAGAATTAGATTGTGCTAAAACCTTAGTCATACTACTATCAAAAGCTTTGTACGATTTAACAGTACTTAATGGCTCTTTTAACTCCTCAACTGACAAACTAAAATTAAAAAAAATTACCTGACCTGCATTAGGATTCATGGATGGGCTATACTTATCCATCATAGCTTGTTCTAAAACCCGAATTGACAGCTGCGAAAAACCTCGAAGGGCCTTAGAACCTCCTAAACTAATATCTAGAGTAGAATGGTCAACATGTCAATTGTGCACAATATTAGGCGTAGTAATTAGAGGTGCTCAAGTTAATTTGCTAATTCCTCCATTTTCCATGACGTACTTGTGCATAAATTGTTGCTCACGGCTACCTAAAAAGCTGCGCATATGATCAAGCAATCGGGATCTACAAGAAATAGCTGAACCTAGCCCGATATCCTTGTCTTGGAGAATCTAAGAAAAATCCATAGACACCAGAATTAAAGTCATTAGGTACCGCCTTAGTTTTCAATGGTAAGCTATAACTATTAAAAGGTTGAATAGTAGGAGAAGTGATATCAAAGTTCAATGTGTACCAAGCATCTACAGTACTCGCAAGATAGTGAAACAATTGTACATCTCCATGAAAGTCCTGAGACTCCGAAAGTCTGTTAAGCATAAGAGACATCTCCTTACAAGATTCTGCTCCGCGGTCAGTTAATACAATTGGGAGATACTCTCCCAATTGTACAAAGAAATTATTGTATAATTCACGGATTACTGACCCGCCGACTGTGTTATCCTCTTTAAGAATAGTAAAGGATGGATGAACCTTTTCTCAGGTGGTCTCAGCATCAGCATAAATCATGGATGGAAGTAGCATATCTCACATTGTCTTTACAGGTTCAAATAACGTTACAAACAAAGGATGTTCTAAAAAACTTTCCGATTCAAGTACAGCTGAGCAAATACTGTAGAAGCACTGAGGTGCAATAACAAACATACGAAGAACATATAAAAATAAAATTGTATTAAAGATCAAATACTCCAGGCGGTAGTATAATAAAGTGTTGTTAAAGGCTAATCATTTAAGTGAAAACCATACAATCAGAATTAAAATCAAACAGGCGAAGTAAGCATAGACATTACATAAATAGACTATATCATGCAAATTAATGCCGTAGAGTGTAGTCGTTGAGGCTACTATTTTCCTTATACAGAGATAAATATGTTAATAGTTTGCCTGCTGATTGCTGCGCATTTTTTCCCTACTGATCCAATATAAATGAAAAAGCAAAATGCGCAGTATTCCAGCATATATCTACGTTTTACACGCGCTCTTAGTCGCTTAACGCGTGATTTACTAGATGGAATAAGGCAACTGAATATTGTGAAATACCCACTGCCATAAATAAATAACCCATTTGTGAACAAGTTGAATAAGCAATTACACGTTTGATATCATTTTGTAAAAGACCTGTAGTAGCTGCAAAAAACGCTGTAATTGCCCCAACTCATGTAATCACAACTAATGTTGTAGGCGCAAATTCTAATAACGGTGATGATCTTAGTAGTAAGTAAACTCCGGCAGTTACTAGAGTAGCAGCATGAATTAATGCAGAAACCGGAGTTGGCAATTGTGTTAACTGGTCACTTAATCAGCCCGTTGAAGTATGAACGGCAGTATCTTACGTTACTGAATCGGACTATATCATCACCTCACATAAAAAGGGATGTGAGATGCTTTGCGTGTAGTCTCTGAGAATCCTACTATAATATGTGTATTACATATTAGTTGGTTTCCTGCTGATTGCCCCCATACTCCGTTTCAAGTAAAGTAGGGATGTTCCAGCATATAGCAAAGTTTAAGGAAGGCCATATTAAGCACCTAGTTTATACATGAATGATTGATGCATATGACGTGTCACAAGCTCACGCACCAGTGGCATACTGGTCTTAGAGATACGAATGCGATATGTACCTTTTTCAGTTTTTATTTTTGCCTGTTTTTCTAGTTTTTATTTTTTATTTTTGGCGGGAAAAATAAAAAAATAAAAAAGAAAAATAAAAACAAAAATAAAAACTAGAAAAATAAAAAAAGACAAAAGAGCTACGTACCTTCAGGGTCGAATTAATACCTAGCTTTGCCAGAGCCTCTACTAGTAGAAGGCACTCCACTTTGGTAAAACACTCCGTACACAGAATGATAGTTTGTGATCGGCCGTATGAGTCAAAGTACCCATCCTCCATGATTCAGTGTGCTAGTGCTACTGGCCCTAACATATCAGGGATACATTCAGGAATAATCTTAACAAACTTGTCAAATGTAGCGTCCCACCGATATCATGGCGCCTTTTTTGATTAATCAAAAAAGGCGAGTATGTAGAGCAGTGAAGATAGACAGTGATCGTGTAGCAAAATAGTATTGCGTCACGGACTTACCTGCGTGGATAGGTAGTAGTAGATTTGGGAACGGTAAAATACCAGATGATGAGTATTGCGCATACACAGTCTCATAGAGCGACATTACGTATCCATAGGCGGCTGCAGACATGGTCATTTCATACCGTGCATTGCCAGAAGCTTTACGATCCCGTGAAAAGTTAGGGTATCGGACGGATCCGTCTCCTAGCATATTCCCAGTAAATACCTCTAGTGTCTAGTTCCTTTTTCTGTTCTTATTTTTTATTTTCTTTTTTTATTTTTTACTTTTTGTCCTTTTTACGTAAAAACCACAAAAAACTAAAAAATAAAAAAGAAAATAAAAAAGACAAAAAAGACAAAAAGGAAAGAGGGAGAGATAGTAACAAGGGTGGAACGCTAGCTGACATAGTGGCATAGCCATGTGTGTCCTGAACGGTCATAAATGCAATCATTAAACATGTAGGGATAACTAGGGTGATCTTGCTAATATATAATCAACCTTCCATTGCATCAGGTAATCAACTATGTAATCCTAATTGAGCCGATTTACCCATGGCTGCGAATAAAAATAGTAAACCAATAACAGTTAGAACTGTTTCATTCATATATGGTGATAAACTATAAATAGTAGCATAATCTAAATTACCGAAAGCTCAAAATGCACCGAAGAAAGCAATACTTAAGGATGTATCACCCACTCTATTAATTACCATGGCTTTGATGGCAGATTTGTTAGCCTGAATTCTAGTGTATCAAAAGTTAATTAATAAATATGATGATACCCCAATTCCCTCTCAACCTACGAATAAGATTAAATAATTGTCTCCCGCTACTAATACTAACATAAAGAAAGTGAACATTGATAAATATGCAAAGAATCGTTGGTTATGTGGATCCGCAGACATATAACTTACTGAGTAGATATGTACCATTGATGATACAAAAAGTACGGGTAATAACATTGATACGGTTAAACTATCGAATGTAAAGGCTCAGTCAACAGACATTAATCCAGAGTCAATTCAACTAGATAAATAAACTGATACGGGTGAGCCACACAAAGCTACTTCATAAAATGCTATCATAGATAAAAATGATGAAGTAAGCATACATACACAAGTAATAATTTGTGCTCCAGTAACTCCTAATTTACGTCCAAATAGTCCAGATGAAATTGAACCTAATAAAGGTAAAGCTAAAATACTTAAATACATTTAACGTAAACTAATTGAACCTCGAAGTCTGTAAAATGCAACTAAAATACCAAGACCGATAGCAGATTCTGCACCGGCAATGGCAATAATATAGACGCTGTAAGTTTGACCTACAATATCATCAAAGCTAAATGAGCTAATAATAACTAGTAGTGTCACCGCTAATAACATCATCTCAATACTAATTAGCATAAGAATAATATTTTTACGGTTTAGTACAAATCCTAAAATACCTACAAGAAATAACACTAAAGCTAAAGTCATGTTTTTGGTTAAATTCCTATTGGTTTTCGTCATAATAACAGTATCAACTTATACCATCAACGTATTTCTATCTTAGTCCCTCCTTTCTGGTTCTAGCCTGACTCTGATTTTATCGCCCTAGTTCCCTTCCCCTTTTGGTTTTTGTCTCGCCCCCTCTTTTTCGTAAAAACCAGGGGGCGCTTGTTTTTACTTTTGTCGCCCAAGTTCCTTGGGCGCTTGGTTTTTGTCCTTTGTTTTTTATTTTTTTGCCAAAAATAAAAAAAGTATGCGCCCAAGGAACTTGGGCGAGACAAAAAAGAAAAAATAAAAAACAAAAAGAAAATAAAAAGAAAAGGGCATGAAAGGGAGTGATGAAAAGGGAAAGGGAGGAGGAACATGGGAAAAAGAAAGTGAAAGAACTTTGTACATGAACCAGAGAATGAACTAATTAAGGTGAAATTAACACGATGGACAAATATATACTGTACTCACCTATCTCTTCCACCCTCGAATTTATATAGTAGAAGATTAAATCGAGCCGAGAGCAAGATAAAACAGGGAAATAGTTAATTAGCTTTTATTACTAGCCTAGTCTTTATTTCTTTACCTTTTTTGTCGCCCCTTTTTAAAAAAAGGTACTTTTAGTTTTTATTTTTACTTTTTGTCCTTTTTCTTTTTTATTTTTTGCAAAAAAATAAAAACAAAAACCACAAAAAACTAGAAAAATAAAAAAGAAAAAAGGGACTTGGGCGACAAAAGTAAAAAAAGACAAAAAGTAAAAGAAGGGGCGATCGGGATCACTAAAACTATAAAGATTTCATAGGTTTTATTATTTCCTCACTGATTTCTTTTTGGTTTTTGTCCTTTTGTCTTTTTTATTTTTGTCCTTGTTTATTTTGGTTTTTCCTTTTATTTTTCAAAAAAATAAGCGCCCCTTTTTATTCTAATTTGCTTTTTGTCGCCCTTTTTTAAAAAAAGTACCTTTTTTTGTTTTTTATTTTTCTAGAAAAATAAAAAGGAAAAGGGGGCGCTTGTTTTTATTTTTAGTTTTTTGTCTAGACAAAAAGTAAAAATAAAAAACCAAATAAAAAAAAATTAGTTTTTTGTCTAGACAAAAAGTAAAAAAAAAGGGGCTTATTTTTATTTTCTGTTTTTATTTTAAAAATAAGACAAAAGGAACTTTTGTCTTATTTTTAAAATAAAAAAAGAAGCGGAGGGGGCACTTTTTATTTTTTCTTTTTTGTCCTTTACAAAGGACAAAAACCAAAATAAAAAAGACAAAAAGGGCGACAAAAAAGAAGCGGAGGGCGACAAAAATAAAAAAGACAAAAAGGGCGACAAATCACAAGGACAAAAAGAAAATAAAATATCGGGAGCATAACGAGAACAACGGGATTCGAACCCGCATCGTCTTCAATGACACTGAAGAATTTGACCATTAAACTATATTCTCCTCTTTCTCTTCCTTATTAATTGGCTGGTATTAACGGGATAGCCAATTCTTCTCGATATTTCTCCTTTTACATATTTAAAAAGAGGGGGCACTTTTTGTTTTTTCCAAGAAAAAAGACAAAAAATAAGACAAGCGCCCTTTTTCGAAAAGGGCGACAAAAAGACATGCGCCCAAGGAACTTATTTTTTGGAAAAAAGGGGCGAGACAAAAAGACAAAAAGACATGCGCCCCTTTTCGAAAAAAAGGAACTTGGGCGAGACAAAAAGACAAACCAAAATAACTTTTATGTCACTCATATTTCTGAGCGCTTAATTAGAGTAAACCTCTTTTATTACTCTGCTTATTCTCTTATTCTAAAATATGATTAGCAAAAGGGGATTCTATAATTTGTATTGTTCAGCAGCAGGTTCCCCTGCCACTCCTATATTTCGACTTAATCTCGATTAAGGTAAACTGCTAACAAAAGTATTACACTATGATAATAAATACTAGGAGTATATTTCCAATATAAATATCGTCATGTACATCGTCCAGTTTCACAATTTAATCTATTTCCAGATTTGACGAGTAATTAGTACATCTCGAATTTTATTTTCACCGTGTCGCACTACTACACGATTACTCGTAATTCCTATTTCATGTAGTCGATTGCAGACTACAATCCGTGTGGGTTTATTTGATGATTAGCTCTATTTCGCAACGTTGCATCATATTGTTAAACTCTTCGCAGCACAACGGCAGCCCTACACATAAGGGTCATAGGGACCTCTCTTAGCTCTAATTTACAGTTATATCAACTGTAGTCCTTCTTTGTTTACTTAGAGAAGGTAAGAATTGCGCATGTTAGCGGATCAAACCAAGCACCATAAGGCACATGCTGAAGAGGGTCATGCAGCACCTGTCCTCTTAATTCTCCAAGAAATCTTGGAATATCATGAGATTCAAGTGTAGGTAAGGTTATGCGCGGGTTATCGCATTAAGCGTCATGCTTCACTACGGGTTTTCGAGACCGTCTAATCATTTGGTGTTCTGTCGTGTGACTGTACTTTCCAGGCGGAGTGTTTATTACGTTTGCTAAGTATCCCATCATTTCCTTTTCATGAATCAAAGGAACAAAGAAAGATTACTAACACTCATCGTTTACAGCGTAGACTACCAGAGTATCTAATTGGAATAGGTAGGAATTCTCATTCTTTCCCCTCCTAAGAACCGTACGTGCCACTTTCACGGCATACGGCTCAAGCACTATACTAATATACATTAGTTCTATTTGAAAATATTCTTTAATCATTCTTGGTACTGAAAATAATTGTAGCCTTGTAGTGTAATGTTATTCGCCCTTTTTTTGGTTTTGGTTTTTATTTTCTGTTTTTATTTTAAAAATAAGACAAAAGTTCCTTTTGTCTTATTTTTAAAATAAAAAAGAAAATAAAAATAAAAAGGAACTTTTGTCTTATTTTTGCTTTTTATCTGCTCTTTTTTCAAAAAGAGCTGATAAAAAACAAATAAAAATAAGCGCCCCTTTTTAAAAAAAGGTACTTTTTTTAAAAAAGGGCGACAAAAACCAAAAGGGAAAGAAATGAAACCAATTTATTTAAATCTCCACGTGTGTTAATTTCATATGTGAAAATTTCCTTATAATTGATACGTTTCTTAACTGTAGAATTTTAGGGCTTGTTGCTAAACGTTCCCTAATCATTTCAAATACTACTTTATCTGTATGTCCAATTTTGAATGCTGCTTTTGTGGCTCCTGAACCTTTGGCAAAGCAACCTTCTCCATTAATAAACCCTACAATTCACCTGTTAATAAATTCTTGATCTAGTTCTTTAATAGAAGGTGATTCTAATAATTCCTTATTATTAAAGTATTCATGGAATTCTTCTAAAGTTTCAAATCGTTTGACTTCTTCAGTTAAACCAGATAAAATCTTATTAAACCGTGAAGCTTGATGTAGTGTTAATAACGGATATTGATTCATAATCATAAAAATAAAGTAAATAACTTCTTCCCTACGACTAATTACATAATGGGCTTCATCTTTTTCAGGGTAAACATTAATTTTACCTTTATTATCCAATGTATGCATAATATTTTTTAACAATTCAATATCTCTTAAACTCAAACCTAAATGAAAATGGTAACCTACACCATAGTGTGTAATAATACCTTTCACATTTTTTCGTGCGATAGGAAAGACTTGAAAATTTCCTTCTGCATCCACGAATCCTATGAATCAAGCAAGTCATTTTTTATTAATATTTTTCATGATTTAAATTTTATATTACAACAATACCTCTAATTACTTACTCGCGCGCTTGTACCTTATTTGGTCAATATCATTCACTCTTCTTAATATTAAAATTTTGATCTACTGGGAGGTATTTGTATCTAAGAGTTAAGATTTAGATATTAGTTATTATGCATATTCTCGAAGATTTAGAATAATAGTATAGCACCTATACGCAAGTGGGCACTCTTTCAAGTTAGTCATAGATATAATCTAGCATGCGCCATATTATATCTTTCCCTATCCTCCTTATTACAAGAAGGCTTTCGCTTTTTACGCTATCTCATTACCTCTCATTTGTCAGTAGTTATTCACATAAATACTGCCTATAATGGTATTTATAGGAAAATGATAGGCATTACCTTGTTCCTAGATAAGTATATTATGTTGTTAGGTTCCTACTTTACCAATCTATTTAACATGTTCACTTGTATTGAATCAGAACATTTCAATACCGAATATAGATAGTTTTATTACATAGATTCGCTTTCGCTAACCATAAACACTAGCCTTCGTAAACGTTAACTATTTTGCTTATTTTTACTTTTTTATGTTTTTGTCTTTTTGTCGCCCGCTTGTCTTTATTTTTATTTTGAAAAGGAAAAGGAACTTTTCCTTTTCCTTTTCAAAATAAAAATAAAGAAAAATAAAAACCAGGGGGCGCTTGTCCTTTTTGTCTTTTTTGGTTTTTATTTTCTTTTTTATTTGTTTTTTATTTTCTTGCAGAAAATAAAAAGCAAAAATAAGTTCCTTTTTAGTTTTTGTCGCCCTCGCGCTTACTTTTTGTCCTTTTTACGTAAAAACCACAAAAAACTAGAAGCGCCCTTTTTGATTCATCAAAAAGGGCGACAAAAAAGAAAAAGGGGCGCATGTCTTTAAAAAAGTAAAAATAAAAATAAAAAAGACAAGCGGGCGACAAAATAAAATCACAAAAAACACACAAAAAAGAAAAAGATAAAAACAAATCAAAGATAGAGTAATTTACTTTATTTTAGAGCTTCACACATGATTATTACTAATACATGCATGTCTAAATTGGCTGAATTAAAGTGAATTAATTCCCTGATACATCTATCATTAAGAGATGATAAACATCAGGAATACTTATCTAAATTTATCAAGTCGCACATTCTGTTTGCTACCTACGCTTTCGTACCTCAATGTCAATCTCTAATTAGTAATCTGCCTTCGCCATTGGTAGTCCTTCAAATATCAAAGCATATCAGCGCTACTTTTGAAATTCTGATTACTTCTATTGGATTCTAGTTGACCCTTCATGGTCCACTTTTTCTCTGTTTTTGTCTTTTTCTTTTTATTTTCTTTTTTATTTTCTGTTTTTATTTTCTTTTTTATTTTCGAAAATAAAAACAGAAAATAAAAAAGAAAATAAAAACAGAAAATAAAAACCAAGGACAAGCGCCCCTTGGAGGGGCACTTTTTATTTTTTTCTTTATTTTTATTTTGAAAAGGAAAAGGAACTTTTCCTTTTCAAAATAAAAATAAAGAAAAAATAAAAAAGACAAAGATGAAAACAAACAGACTATGGAAGTCAACAATCTACGTACCCTTTACGCCAATTCATAACGAACAATGCTTGCGGAATCGGTCTAACCGAAACTTCTGGCACCGAAATTGGTTTCCACTAGTAAAATAACTAATCACTATTTTGTTAAATTACATTCTATAAACTTATGCTTAATAGAATTCTAGTTTGCACGTTCAATCTTTCGATCATTGACGATGATTCTTCACTGCTGCACATCAAATGATGTTGTGGGACTTTTCATTCTCCACTGAGGATATTGAGACTTTCAGCCTTACCTACAAGTCATTGTCTTGGTAAGCCATTACCTCACCAACTAACTGCTGTGGATTAAAAGCATCTCTAGACAGATAAGATCCTTTGTATCAAATGATAATTATAACTTATAAGGTTATCTAGAGTTAGCATTCTAATTTATACTCTCCAATACGCTATGTGTCTGCTCTAGAAATAAAGCAGTTTTACATTAACTTGCATGTGTCAAACAACTAGATAGCATTCGTTCGTGGCCATGATTAAGCCATTTATGTCGCTCAGGAACTCTGAGCTCTTAATATCTACTCCCCAACAATAAGACATTGGGTATGTAATGTAACATACTTCTTATATAAGTAGCACCTGTCTAATTATCTGGCCTTTTTCTGTTTTTTTCTGTTTTTGTCTTTTTGTCTGTTTTTGGTTTTGGCTAGGCAGTGAAAACGATTAGACCGATTATTTGTTTATATTTCATTCCGTTTTCATTCCTCCGAGTCGGGCAGGATGAAAACAACTAAAAGTAAAATGAATGAACAGGCGGGACAAGTAGAAAAATTATCATATAAGGGATTAACTTATATCTTTAATCTCAAATCTTCCGTTTGTCTACTGTTTTCTACTCAAGCCCTAGGGGGAGTCTTTTTCCTCCCTTTTTATCGCATGCGTCTAAATAAAAATGTTACTAGGTAAATTAACCAAGACAGAGACTTGAAAGGGACTATAGTTTAACGGTCAGAACATATGATCGATAATCGTATAGCGGTGGTTCGATTCCTCCTAGTCCTATTTACCTGCTCTTCCCCTTCCTCGCCTTTTTTTTTTACTTTTTATTTTTTGCCTCGCCCCTTTTTGGTTTTTTATTTTTCGAAAATAAAAACAAAAATAAAGCGCGACAAAAATAAAAAAAAAAAAAAATAAATAAAAAAATAAAATAAAAAGTCGAAAAAAACTAGTTAAAAACCTACTATCAGGAAAAATATATAAATATTAATAAATTTGACGAGTTGAACCCTATTTTCGCCCTTATCCTTTTTCTTGTCGACTTTTACGTTTTTTTTATAGTTTTTATTTTTATTTTTTCAGTTTTTGTCTAGACATTTTTCTTTTTGTCGCCCGGTTTTTACTTTTTGTCGCCCCCTCCAGGGGCGCTTATTTTTATTTTAAAAATAAGACAAAAGGAACTTTTGTCTTATTTTTTTTTTTTGTCTAGACAAAAACCTAAAAATAAAAATAAAACCAAAAAGAGGGGGCGCTTGTCTTTTTTATTTTTGTCTTTTTGTCGCCCCCCCAGGGGGCGCTTCTGTTTTTATTTTAAAAATAAGACAAAAGGAACTTTTGTCTTATTTTTAAAATAAAAAAAGAAAAGAAAAACCAGGGGGCGCTTCTGTTTTTACTTTTTTGTGGTTTTTACTGTTTTTTATTTTTACTTTTTGTCTAGACAAAAAACCAAGCGCCCCTTTTTATTCTAATTTTAAAAAATAAAAAAAGGAAAAGTTCCTTTTCCTTTTTTATTTTTTAAAAATTAGAATAAAAAAAAGGAACTTGGGCGACAAAAATAAAAGGACAAAAACCAAAAAGAAAGAAAAAATAAAAAAGACAAAAAGGACAAGCGCCGGGCACAAAAACCAAGCGAATAAAAAGTAAAAGAGATAAAAAAAAGTGAAAAGAAAATGACCTGAGGATAAATAAGTCAGGACCCTAGTGTCTAAGTTATTTTTAGTAGCTCCATTAAATAGACCAGGCCAGAAGTTCCTTTCCCTACAGCCTGTTTCTGATTTTCTTTGTTTGGAAATAGGATATGTTTTTAACAGTCTAGTAACGTACTTTTTCCTTTTAGGCTCTGATTCCTCTTTTTATCGCCCTTTTGTCTTTTTGTCGCTTACTTTTTATTTCATTTTTCTTTTTTAGGCGAGAAAAAAAATAAGACAAAAGTTCCTTTTGTCTTATTTTTTGCTTTTGTCGCCCTCGCGCTTGGTTTTTGTTTTTTATTTTTCTAGTTTTTTGTCTAGACAAAAAGTAAAAATAAAAAGGAAAAAAGAAAATAAAAAACAAATAAGACAAGCGCCCCCTCTTTTTGGTTTTATTTTTATTTTTAGGTTTTTGTCTAGACAAAAAAAAAAAATAAGACAAAAGTTCCTTTTGTCTTATTTTTAAAATAAAAATAAGCGCCCCTGGAGGGGGCGACAAAAAGTAAAAACCGGGGCGACAAAAAAGACAAAAAAGATACAAAGAAATTGTTTAAGCATATATATTTATGTTAACAAGCTATTGAGCGTTACATATGAGAACTAATGTCAATTTTTTCATCTTTTTTTCTTTGTGTAGTTCTAGGAGGTACAATTCTTAATTGTGATGCTTCATACCCATGACAGATTGGGTTCCAAGATGGTGCTACACCTAACTTTGAAGGTATTGTAGAGCTACATGATACTATTTTTTTCTACTTAGTAGTTATTAGTTTTTTAGTGTTCTGAATGATGTCTGTTATTATGATCAAATTCAGTAGCAGCAAAACAGGTATTGTGCACAAATATCATAACCATGGTACATTAATTGAATTAGTGTGAACTATTACACCTGCATTCATTTTAATTGCTATTGCATTTCCTAGTTTCAAATTACTTTATTTAATAGATGAGGTAATCTCTCCAACTATGACTGTTAAAGTAGCTGGACACCAATGATACTGATCATATGAGTATTCTGACTTTATTAGTGCTGATGGAGAATCAATTGAATTCGACTCATATATGGTTCCTGAGTCAGATTTAGAATTAGGTCAATTACGACTATTAGATGTGGATAACCGTGTTGTTGTTCCCGTAGACACCCATATTAGATTTATTGTAACAGGTCAAGATGTAATTCATGATTTTGCTGTTCCTTCTTTAGGTATTAAATTAGATGCAATCCCAGGTCGACTAAATCAAGTATCTGTAATTGTACAGCGTGAAGGAGTTTACTATGGACAATGTAGTGAAATCAATACCACAGGTTTCCTTTAAGTGTGAGCTTATCGAAAAATTGGGTTAATTGCACGAATCACCTTACTAACATAATAAGGTCAACGAGCAGCGAAGTCTATCTAGCTATTTAGATTTAAACGTTCAACGACTAAACGCAATGCCCAACACTAGAATATTCTAGTTGAAGACATAGTCTAATCAATATTGCAAGATATTGCTAATACTCGCATATGAGGCGGTTTGCTATTAGACTTTCCTAATTTATCGAATCCTATGATAAAGGGCTAAGGATTAAAACCATCCGATTCTTCTACTCGCCATCTCTGAGAATATTAAACCTAACAAGGTTTATAAAGGTAAGTATAAAATTAGTTACATCGTATAACTAGCCTCATATCTGCTGTGGTGTCTATCATGGCTTTATGCCCGTGGTGATTGAGGCTGTAAGCCTAGAAAAATATCTTTCTTGATTAGACTCACAGGTGTAATTGCCTATACTAATATCTTATCCCCCCTTTGTTCCTCTATCTAAGCTCAGACCTCATTTAGATTCTAATTAGAACTCAAAAGCAAGCGCCCCCTGGTTTTTCCAAAAAAGGGGGCGACAGAAAAGATGTACTTGATCCTCCCTTTTTTTGATAGTACTTGTTGGTTTTTGTTTTTTATTTTTTCCTGTTTTTGTCTCGCCCCTTTTTGGTTTTTTATTTTCTGTTTTTATTTTTGCAAAAAATAAAAAAGAAAATAAAAACCAAAAAGGGGCGCATGTCTTTTTTATTTTTCCTTTTGTTTTGTCTTTTTTATTTTTTCCCAAAAAATAGGGGCGCTTCTTTTTCTGGGAAAAAGGAACTTTTGTCTTATTTTTTCTCGCCTGTTTTTCTTTTGCTCTTTTTTATTTTTCTTTCTGTTTTTATTTTTTAAAATAAGACAAAAGGAACTTTTGTCTTATTTTAAAAATAAAAAAGAAAGAAAAATAAAAATAAAAATAAAAATAAAAAAAGCAAAAATAAAAAAGACAAAAAGACAAAAGAAAATAAAAAGAGGTCAGAAAAAGGTTACATATGTGTTCTAGTAACGAAATAAACAAATAATAACTAGGCTCTAGTCGAGCGCATAGCGGTCCTCTTAGTTTAATGGCAAAACATTATACTTCTAATATATTCATCTAGGTTCGATTCCTGGAGAGGATAATATAGGCCATTTATAGCCCTCCTCTCATATGGACTAAAAATTTATAGTATTTTCTGTGCAACGTTCCCATCTTTTTCCCTTATTTTTTAATTTTTCCACTCGCCCCTTTTTGGTTTTTTATTTTCGAAAATAAAAACCAAAAAATAAGTTCCTTTTTGTCGCCCCCCCAGGGGGCGCTTCTGTCGCCCTTTTATTTTTTATTTTTCATTTTTATTTGGAAAATAAAAATGAAAAATAAAAACAGGAAAAAATAAGTCCCTTTTTCCTTTTTATTTTCGAAAATAAAAAACAAAAAAAGGTACTTTTTAGTTTTTATTTTTCTAGTTTTTTGTGGTTTTTGCTGTTTTTATTTTTGTCTATTTGGTTTTTATTTTCGAAAATAAAAACAAAAATAAAAAGGAAAAATAAAAAATAAAAGGACAAAAAGTAAGCGCGAGGGCGACAAAAAGAAAAAGGGGCGCTTGTTTTTTATTTTGTTTTTATTTTCTTTTTTAGCAAAAATAAGACAAAAGGAACTTTTGTCTTATTTTTTGCTAAAAAAGGAAAATAAAAAGGGGCACTTTTTATTTTATTTTTTGCCCGGCAAAAAGTCGAAAATAAAAAAGACAAAAGGGGCGACAGCAGATAAAAAGTGCAAAAAGGGACGAATAAAAGGGAATCTTAAAGGATGGGAAAGAGAAAAGGCTATCATAAGTTAAGGGCAAGTATGCTGGAATTGGTAGACAGGTGGTTCTTAAGCAACCATGATTTAAAATCATATGGGTTCAATTCCCATTACTTGTACTTTATAAACTTAACTCCTGCCTTGTTTTTTTTTGGTTTTGTCGCTTCTTTTTACTTTTTGTCTCTTTCTTTTTTTCTGTTTTTACTTTTTGTCTTTTTTATTTTTTCCTTTTTACTTTTTTATTTCATTTTTCTTTTCTGTTTTTATTTTAAAAATAAGACAAAAGGAACTTTTGTCTTATTTTTAAAATAAAAAAAGAAAAGAAAAACAGGCGTAAAAATAAAAAGGAGGGGCACTTTTTGGTTTTTCTTTTTTATTTTTTAGAAAAAAATAAAAACAGAAAACCAAAAAAGACAAAAATAAAAAATAAGCGCGAGGGCGACAAAAACAAAAAAGGGGCACTTTTTATTTCATTTTTCTTTTCTTTTTTATTTTAAAAATAAGACAAAAGTTCCTTTTGTCTTATTTTTAAAATAAAAAAAGAAAAGAAAAACAGGCAAAAAATAAGCGACAAAAAGACAAAAAGACAAAACAGGCAAAAAAAGAGTGCGCGCGATCAATAGATCAGAATATATTAGTCAAACCTGTTTGGACTGCTCCTATATCTACCAAATGATAGAAAGTACTAGTGAATAAACATAAATGATGGATGGTAGTCCATATAAGAATAGATAACAATGTGGAACTATCATCAAGTGACTAAAGAGATTGTTAAGGATGCCTAGCAAACATATCAGAAAAGGAGTGTAAACACTTAAAGTATTAGTAATTTAAAGCTAGTACAACCTTAAGGGAAACCTAAAAAATATACTACTAACTGAACCGAAACATCGTAGTAAGTTAAGGAAAGGAAATCAACCGAGACCCTGTCAGTAGCGGTGAGCGAACGCAGGTTAGCCTAGTAATATAAGCGCCCTTTTATTTTGTCTTTTTGTCTAGTTTACAAACTAAAAATAAGCGCCCCCTGGTTTTTATTTTGCTCGCCAAAATAAAAAAGAGGGGGCGACAAATGACAAAATAAAAGGGGCGAGTCTAATTTAATATTCTGAAATGGATAGTCTCTCTTTTTTCTCTTTTTTCCTTTTATTTTTTTTTTATTTTTCCCCGAAAAATAAAAATAAAAGGAAAAACCAAAATAGATGAAGACAACTGAGAATATCAGAGACCATAGAAGGTTATAGTCCTGTGAACAAGATTTTATTACAACTAGCTAAGTATTGTCTTGCTGGTGATTTTTCTATCTCCGGTGAGATGATATTAGTGAGTAAGACGGAAGTAAGTCTGTCTGAATATGGGGGTACCATCCTCCAAGGCTAAGTATGATATGTTTAGCGATAGTGAATAGTACCGTGAGGGAAAGGTTAAAAGCAAGTCGATGACTGGTGAAACAGAGCCTGAATTAGCAATCTTATAAGCAGATAGAGCCTTAAGTGGTAATGTCGTACCTTTTGCATAATGGGTGGCGTATGCTAGCCCTGGGTGACCGTGAGGTTATCTGTATTACTGACTCATGATTTATGATTTCTTCTAATTTAATAAGCTAGAAGTCAAGTAAATCGGTGTCTATTAATTAGTTAATAGATGCTAACGGTGAACCCTAAAAGTTTATCTGCCCGATTTCTTGCTCAAGGGAATACCGTGGGAAGACACAGAATTGTAAGGTGAATTTAAATCCTTTCTGTTGTCCCTGTAACGACTGAATCGAAAGATGAGACTGATTAAATTCGGTAACACGTCAGAACTCAATCACCTAAAACGAATATGAATATAATATAACGATAAATCTAATAAACAATAAAAATAAACCTAATTATGAAAAACAACTTATTTAATTTTAAATTACTAGCTAGACATTATAGAACTTCCAAGTTCTCTCATTTAGCCATTAATTCTTTTTTACATCAAGTTATTATTGGTATTGTATTAGTCTACATGTAGAAAAACCTTCTATTAAACATAATGCTCGATTACAATTTAAGCAATCGTCTTGCCATATATTGAACACATTTACGCGTTATTAAAAGACTTTTGTAGTCATGTAGGTTTAAGCTATTTTGACGAACGGCCTAATAAACTTAAAACATATAGTTCTTCTAAAAGACAGCGAGCATTCCTTGTTTCAACATCTATCGAGAGTTATTTTATGATAAAACTGGATTAAAATGTTTACCTAATAATCTTAGTGACATGTTTACTTCAGTAAGTCTAGCTTATTGATTTATGGACGATGGATACAAGAGCAAGGATGGTTACTATTTCTGTACTGAATCATTCTCAGATAAAGACATTATTCTTTTATTAAATTTACTTACTGATAAGTTTTACTTTAATTGTAGTGTACACAAGACTACGAATGGACCAAGAATTTATATTAAATCAAGTTCTCGTTCAACAAACTAATTAAACCATACATTATTGAACACTTTAATTACAAGCTACATAAATCCCCTTATTGTTAAATTATATATCTAAGTTCGTCATTGAGTATAAGGTATAGTCTAAACTAATACGAAAGTATTAGACTAATATTATTGCAGCAACTTAATATTACATGCAAGGTTCATATCCTCAGCGAAAGCAACTATATACTTCCCATCTTCGATGGGAACATATGGGTTAAGTATGTAATATTAGACCCGAAAGGAAGTGATCTAGTCATGAACAGGTGAAAAAGACCGAACAAATGTACGTTGCATTGTACTTTGATGATTTGTGATTAGTTGTGAAATGCTAATCTTACCTCCTTATAGCTGGTTCTCTGCGAAATGCATTGCAGTGCAGCGTTAATATAATTATATATATAATTGGTACAGCACTGACTAAGATATTCGATTTGTAGTTACTTAGCCAATTAGGAAATGAACAGCAAATTAAATAGACCAGGGGAATGTGAAAATTCTATCTGACTTAGTTAACCTCGGAATGATTATATATTAATATTAGCAGTGAGTCGTAAGGTGATAAGGTCTCACGACAAAAGGGAAACAGCCCAAAGAATGTGTTAAAGTCCCTAAAATATTGTTTTATTTATCTCTTTTGGTTTTGTCTCGCCCCTTTTTACGTAAAAAGGGGCGCATGTCTTTTTGTCGCCCCCTCCTTTTTTATTTTCTTTTTTTTATTTTAAAAATAAGACAAAAGGAACTTTTGTCTTATTTTTAAAATAAAAACAGAAAAGAAAAACCAGGGGCGCTTATTTTTGGTCAGAAAAAATAAGACAAAAGTTCCTTTTGTCTTATTTTTTTCTGACCAAAAACTAAAAAAAGACAAAATAAGACAAAAATAATAAATGAAGGGAATGAATAAGCCTGTCCTATTTTTTATAGGCCGGACAAGTGAAATTAAGGTAGTTTTTCGTTGGGGTACAACGCGACCTAATACAGCCATGATGTGGGATTGGAAGCGTCCATCATTTATAGAAAGCGTAACAGCTCAGTGGTCTAGGTTAAATGCGCCGAAGATATATCGGGTCTAATCAATATACTAATACCATTTTTATCATACTAACAGTTAGTTATATGATCAAGGTAGCAGAGCGTCTAGTACTGATAAAGAGTAGTATTTTATTACTTGGAGGTAACTAGAGTGAGGATGCTGGCATGAGTAACATAAATGAATGTAAAATCATTCACACCGAAAGAGAAAGGTTTTTGAGGGCAAGTTAGACTTCCTCAAGTTAAATAGCGGTATCTAAGAAGTAAGCCAATGTTAAACTTCGATGATTATCTTGCAGAACATATAATACAGATCAAGAAAATAATGCAAGTGACTTGACTACCGTACCTTAAACCGACACAGGTTCTCGGGTAGAGTATACTAAGGTGACAGACTAATCAAATTTAAGGAACTCGGCAAATTAATCTCGTACGTTCGTCAATAAGAGATGTCCTTTGAGTTTTATTTTTTTTTTTTTTTCCTTTTTCTTTTTTCAAAAAGTAAAAATAAAAATAAGCGCCCCTTTTTAAAAAAAGGTACTTTTTTTAAAAAAGGGCGACATAAAAAAAAAAAGGATGGCACAGAATCGGGGAGTGCAACTGTTTACCTGTTTGTAGGATTAGGACCCCTACTGATAATGGGTTTATACTGTCAAATTACGGGGAAGCCCTAAAGATCATGCTACCAAACTGTATTTGAAAACTTACAAGTGGCTGAACTAATCATTCAGGTATGGTAACAATGCATGATATGAACGAAAGTGAAATGGGTAATCGCGTATCTAAATCCTGCTCCCATCTGTTCCCATCTTGTTCTCAATTAATTGAGAAAGAGGATGGGAAATGATGGGAACAGGTAAAAGAGCAACGAGTAGACGGCAGTAGTCATGTATTATTAACATGATTAAGGTATACTCTAATGGTCCGAGAAATCGGATATCTAGTCAACGTCCCTTCTAAACCTATTTTTAATCTAAAACCTAGTCCACTAAGGAGAAGTGGTGATTCTATTCATCCTTGATTCGTTACTGGATTTACGGATGCTGAAGGTTGTTTTAATGTTAAACTAACTAAGACCAATGGGCTTTTAGGTTGACGAGTAAATGTGTCATTCTTGATTGTATTACATATCAAGGACAAAGCATTATTAGAACAAATTCAACTATTTTTTTGCATTTTTATTTTTTTAGTTTTTATCTGCTCTTTTTTTTTCCAAAAACCAAGAGCAGATAAAAACTAAAAAAAATCAAAAGTGTGGGGACTGTTAAAGTCTACAAAGACACAGTTCATTTTGATGTAAGTTCTGTAAAGGACTTGTTTACTATCATTATCCCTCACTTTAAGCTGTACCCTTTACTTACTCAAAAGCAAGCAGATTTTCTGTTATTTGAGCAAGTAGTACAGCTTATGATTTTTAAGAAGCATCTGACATTGTCGGGTATTCTTGCTATTCTTGGTCTACGATCTAATTTAAACAAGGGAATGGATGTCAGCAATATTCCAAACTGTATTGCTGTAGATCGTCCTACTGTTAAACTTCCTGACACACTAGACCCATATTGAGTTTCAGGTTTTACTTATTTTTTGGTTTTTTGCAAAAGGAACTTTTGTCTTATTTTTGCTTTTGTCTTTTTTATTTTTTATTTTTGGTCAAAAAAAATAAGACAAAAGGAACTTTTGTCTTATTTTTTCTGACCAAAAACTAAAAAATAAAAAGTGCCCCCTCCGCTTCTGTTCTGTTTTTATTTTTGCTTTTGGTCGCCAAAAGCAAAAATAAAAAGCAAAAGGAACTTTTGTCTTATTTTTGTTTTTTATTTTCGAAGAAAATAAAAAGCAAATAAAAAAAGAAAATAAAAAAGACAAAAAACCAAAAAGGGCGACGGAGGTTTCTTTGTCTATGCTACTGAATCAGAAAGCCATAGATTAGGATATCGTGTACGGCTCCGATATGAAGTGTGTCAGGACATTCGAGACAAACAGTTAATGTTTATGCTTGTTATTTTTTTTGGTTGTGGGACCATTAATGTATCTGGAACTATGGTAAAATTTTACTGTATTAGACTTTTCTAATATTACTAAAAATATCATTCCTTTTTTCAATAAATACACCGTAATCGGGGTAAAATACCTAAATTATTTAGATTGGTGTAAGGTAGCAAGAATGATGCAAAATAAAATGCACCTTACAGCTGAGGGGTTACAAAGAATCATTAATATCACTAAAGGAATGAATAAGAATCGTCTATTTAAAGTATAAATAGGTATGATAAAGTTGATATCCAATGAAAACACAGCGTCCTGCTAACACAAATTGTGGTTGTATAGGTCGTGATTCCTGTCCAATGCTAGGTGATATAGCCACTCATTTGTTTAGAGAAATAAGTGAGAGTTAGAAGAACTAGTGAATGACGGTTTTAACTATAAGGATCCTAAGGTAGCTCCGGATTGCGGAGTCGCTGCCTTCGTTAACGTCGATATTAAATTAAACGTTAACGATAAATCTTGCTATATGCTGGGATATCCTAAACCTGTTAATACAGATATAGGGACAATCAGCAGGAAATAGTTTTATATAAAACTAGATCCTCAGAGACTATACGCAGGAAACATATGAATATATATGTTTATAGCGTTTATCACATTATAGTGATTGTATTGAGTATTCGACGCACTCACTAGCCCTTTTCTTCTTTTCTTTTGATTTACAAGAGAGATATAAAAAAAAAGAGTGATTTAGAATATATTATAATAAAAAAAATTTTTAAAAACAGTATGAAAAATTTAATCTTAACATTATCAAGACAGGCTTTATTGATGGGGAAGGTACTTTCTATATTGGGATCTACAAGAAAGATGACATAGCAATGGGATATCAAGTAACCTTAGAGTTCAGTGTCACACAGCACATTCGAGACATTGAGCTGATGAAAAGATTATCTTTATTTTTTTGTTGCGGTTATCTTATTGCGGATGGCCCTACTAAAGTTCAATTTCGTATTAGAAACATCAAGGAGCTTGAGCAACATCTATTTCCTCTTTTAGATGAATTTCCTTTGCAGACACAAAAGGCTTTGGATGCTGTCGGTATGCGTGAAGCTCATGCTTTAGTGCTAAGTAAAGCACATTTGACACTAGAAGGGCTTGAAAAGATCAGACAAATCAAGTCTAAGATGAATCGGGCACGGATGGAGGCATATAAAGTATAGAATATTAACCCGTTAAGGGCAGAATATTCGGATACGCTTTATTCTTTCAGAACTCCTTAAAATTGGCACTTATTATATTATATTTTTATGATTAAATGGGTAGCATATAATGAACAGTAGACTATCTGCTGCAAACACAATGTTAAGATATAGTCCACTTAAGCCGAAAGGCTATAAAAATTAGAGCGAAATTCCTACTTGTCAATCCAGGAAATTGACTGCGTGGGTGTAAACTATCAAATTACGGGGAAGCCCTAAAGTTCATGCTACCAAGCCATATGTGAAAATATATGAGTGGCTGAAGTAATTACTCAGGTATGGTAACAAGGTATGAAATAGACGAAAGTAAAATGGGTAATCGCGTATCTAAGTCCAGCTCCCATCTTTTCCCATCCTCTTTCTCAATTAATTGAGAACAAGATGGTAACTGATGGGAACAGGTAAAAGAGCAACGAGTAGACGGTAGTTGCTTCTTGTCTTGTATTGATCAAGATCGAGAGGTTAAGGTGTATTCTAACGGTTCTGCGAAAGCGGAATATCAAGGTCAAATCCTTTCTAAGTCGTCTCTAGCTAAGCCTAATCCACGCGAGCTAGAGAATTCATCGGTTAGAGATTCTTCTAATAAGCTGGATCCTATGTTTGTTACAGGTTTTACGGATGCTGAAGGGTCTTTTATGCTTAAACTAAACCAAAGAGTTCAACTAGAATTTTGCCGCTTACATATTAAAGACTTATCTTTGTTAATGTGTATTAAAGATTTTTTTGGTGTCGGTAATCTAACCACTAGAGGTAACGTATGTTATTTCTCTGTAACAAGTTTACATGACATTACTAGTGTCATCATCCCTCATTTCACTGCATATGGTTTATGTACTGAAAAATATGGAGACTTTATGTTATTCCTCTCAGATTATGAGTAGAAAGGAACATCTGACTCAACAAGGTAGACTATTATTGGGTACTCTTAGAGCCAGTATCTATCGTGGATTAGCGATTGAAGGTGTTATCCCTGCAGATAAACTATCTGTAGGTGTTATTGACACTTTAAATCCACATTGAGTAGCAGGATTTACCTCAGGTGACGGTTCGTTTATTGCAAAAACGTCATTACATCGTGGTAAACCTCGAGCACGCATTGGATTCAATATTTCTCAAAATGTTCGAGATGCTAACTTAATGAACTCCTTAGTAAAATTCTTTAATTGTGGTAATGTATACAATAGTAATAATATGCTTGCATTTGAAGTATACGATTTTAATGATGCTTATTCAATTATTATGCCTTTTTTTCAAATTATATCCTGTAATAGGGGTTAAACATCAAGATTTTGTTGATTGATGCAAAATTGTTAAGATGATGCTGAATAAAGAGCATTTAACAGAATTGGGTATGTTAAAGATTACAACAATCAAGAATGGTATGAATAGCAAAAGAGGTAAACAACAATAATGAATAGATATGATAAATTGACTGGTCGTGTGTCCACTAACTATGGTCGCGCAGTGCGACACGAGGCTGTACATACCAATCTGGTGAAAACCCAGCGTCTTTTTTGCATTGAGACGAGGCTAGACATCCATGCGGTTGAGGGAGTAATTCCGCCGTGTGAAGCGGTGTCGACAAAGTAACCCTTGAGGGGCTGCCTAGGCACATATGAGTAGCGAGAGCGAACTGGCGTATGAAAACATCGTTACATAGAAACAATCCTTTACAAGGAGGAAGCGGGGTGGGGAGTAGATTTGCGCGTTCTACTTTCAATGTGACTATATCCCCCGTCGGTGAAAAGTTAGTCTCTAAGTGTGTAAAGTTCAGCTGTTAAAGTTGAATGAAACTTCGTGGTATGTACGGAACGTGGTAAGCCCTTTGGACTCTTTGAAGGAAGAGGGTATACTATAAACCAAGGACAACAAATCTTTGGAGAAGAGGTACTATCGTCCATAGGGTAAGAGATTGAATAAAAAGCTAAAGCCCTATTGTAATGGTAGGGATAGAAAGGAATAGTGTAGAAACTATATACTTTAATTCGAGAGAATGCTGACTTATTCTATAGGTGACACAGCGGTTTATAGATGTTGATAGAACAGTTAGGGTCTAATATGGCTTGTAAGCGTAAGCAAAGCAATTATTCCTGGTAATTTTCCTAGTGAGTATGAAAAAATCTCTTTTATCCGAGCAATGGCTAACCCAATTATTAAAGCTGTTCCTGAACCAATGACTAATATTTTATAGCTTGTACATGGATTTACAAAAACATTATAAACAATGAAAAACAACTTTATCTTTAACATTAGCAAATCTCGAGCTATGGACTTACCTAAGCTGGATTGACAAGCTTTTGATGTCAAAATTAAAAAGCTTCAATATCAAATTGCCGTTGCATATGAAACGAATGACCTGCGGCGAGTAAAAGAATTACAACGTATTTTAACCGGTAGTTTTGCTGCTCAAATGCTGGCCATGAGGACTGTTTTCCAAAGTAGCGGAATTTTCGCTGCTGGGGTTGACAATCTGTCAAATCCTACAATCGTTCAGTTTTGGGTGTTGGCGGACCAATTACGAATAATTGGAAAATCCCCCTTGACTTATCTAGCTAAGCCAGTACGGAGAGTTTGGATTCCGAAAAACCACTTAACTAACGTTAAGAATCGACCTTTAGGTATTCCAACTGTATTGGATCGAGCGGTGCAAGCGTTATTTTTAATGGCGCTAGAGCCTTGTGTGGAAGCGACATCGGATGCCAATTCATATGGTTTCCGAAAAGGATTAGGAAACCGCGATGCTTTAACAACATTGTGAAATTTCCTACACGTAGGCAGATTTAAACCGGTACTTGTGTATGACGCCGATATCAAAAATTTCTTTCCTAGTGTTAGTCATGATTGATTGTTGGAACATATTCCTTTGAGCCCTTATATTCTAAAACAGTTCTTGAGAGCAGGTTTCGTAGAAGACGGAACTTTTAATACTACCGAAGAGGGGTTCCCTCAAGGAGGTAACATCAGTCCTGCTATTGCCAACATAGTCTTAAATGGCTTAGAAAAGTCCATTAGGTCTAATGTGTCTAAAATTAAACCTAGTGCATTGGATCGGGTGCATGTGGTTCGATATGCAGATGACTTTGTTGTCACAGCACCACAATTCAGGGACGTCTTAAGTAATATCGTTGCACCAGCTATTACACGTTTCCTTGAACCTAGAGGTTTACAGCTGAACCTGGAGAAGACTAAGGTTGTGGATCGTAAAGAAGGTTTTAGCTTCCTTGGCTTTAGCTGGAAGTACGTTCCCAATAATTTTAGACCTGGCCAGTGAATGTGGCTTGTAACTCCTACCGATAAGGCGATGGATCTCATCTTTAAACGGATTGATGATTTATTCAAGTTATCTTTAAAGGAAGGATGGCCTATCATGCAATTAATTACTAAACTTAATCAAGTTCTGCTTGGTTGGGCTAATTATTATAAAATGGGACACCCAGCTGCTGCTTTTAGCAAAGTCATAGAATACGTTTGGCGTAAGTATCTAATGTGGTGTAAATTGAAATATCCTAAAGCTTCTATGAACTGAGTATTTACTAACTGTTTTGTCCATGAAACACAAGGGAAACGAAAATCCCCTTGTGCCAAACCAAACAGCATTTCGAAGGTGAAATTAACCGATATTCGTACTGTGAAGGGTGAATGATTCGGAAAACAAACCCTGTTTACAGGGAATGTTTATAAATTGAAGTTTACTCGAACATGACATGAGACTCGGTCAGGAGGAAAGTTAAATACCTAAAAGATCTATACTTGTTTTATATTATATGCCAGGAGACTGGAATGATAGTGCATGGTTGATTTCTCAGCCATGTATATCGGGCAATTCGCGGATATGCTGAGGATACATTTATGTATCTCAAAGTGTGTTGCGTGAGCCGTGTGCGGTGAAAGTCGCATGCACGGTTCTTACAGGGGGAAGCCTTGAAATGGGTGACCTATCTGAATTGAATGGAACAATGATGCTCCCACTGTCTTAAATTTGAGTCTGGTGAAATTGAATTAGCCGTGCAGATGCGGTTTACTACCAGGTAGACGGGAGTGCGACTAGAAGTGTCTTTATGTAATATGGAGAATACCCATTAATGACAATCTATCATTAAGCTGACAACAGCATGCGTTATGAGTAATTATTTCGTGTGAAGCCTGTTGGTTGTCCAACTAGTAATTAGTTGGAATATAGCTAGATTTCTATGGATAACGAAAGTGAATCTATATAAGTACATATAATCGGCGAAACACTTTTCCCGTAAGGGTTTCTAGATGCCAGAGTTATTACTCAAAATTATGTGTATATAGTAGGATCCTAAGGAAATCATTAGAGTACATAAAGATAAACTAGGTAAGCCCAACTATTTCCTATTATTTTCCTCTTTATTGTTTTCTCTTTGTTTTGTCGCCCTCGCGCTTCATTTTTCTTTTCTGTTTTTATTTTTTTGCTGTTTTTATTTTTCATTTTTATTTGCTCGCCAAAATAAAAATGAAAAATAAAAATAAGCGCCCAAGGGACTTGGGCGACAAAAAGAAAAAGGCAAAAAATAAGCGACAAAAAGTAAAATCGGAGAAGATGAAAAAGGAAGTTAATAGGTAGCATAAATGCAAATTTCTGTAATAGATAGTTGGGTAAAGGATGTTATAGGAAGCGAATGCCTTATTGTAATGATAGGGATAGACCATGCAGATAATAGTATCTGTATTATGGTCAATATCGAAAGATAGCTGACTTATAACGGTTGATACATATGTATTTCAAGTAATTAATTAATCACCCTGTTCGCTGCACTACAACCATCATTTATATTAAATAGCAACTACTAATAGCTTAAAACTTTTTTTCTCTTTTTATTTTCTTGTTTTTGTCCTTGGTTTTTGTCCTTGGTTTTTATTTTTTCACTTTTTATTTTCGACTCGCCCAAGTTCCTTTTTTTTGAAAAAGGAAAAAAAGGAAAAGAAAAATGAAGCGCCCCCTGGGGGGGCGACAAAAAGAGGGGGCACTTTTTGGTTTTTTGCAAAAACCAAAAAAGACAAAAACAGGAATCAAAAAATAAGGGACTTGGGCGACAAAACCAAAAAGTAAAAGAAAAAATAAAAAAGACAAAAAGTAAAAAGAAAAAAAAACAAGATGAAAAAAGAAGGTATGTTTGGACTAATTGTAAAAAAGGGTGGAGGTCCTACAGGTGACAAATTTTCTTTAGGATTTAAGATTACTCAGAAGGCTCATTCTCCCTTAAGGGAAAGGGCACTTCTTGAGGCTATCCAAGCATTCTTTGGATGTGGAAGAATTGCTGTAGATTTTAGGAACAGAAAAAAGATGGAACACTAAAATATGTAGTTACAGATATTATCTCTATTACAACTATTATTATTCCTTTCTTTAAGGCCAACACACTGTTGACTTCAAAACACATGAATTTTATCTCATTCGCCTTAATGGCTGGCATTATTGAATCAGGAGCACATCTTACTAAAGATGGGGCTGAACAATTACTTGACATTTATTCCAAAATGAATAGTAAGAGATCTTGAATTGAAAAGTTCAATTTAATGTCGACTCATATTCTCAATGTTACTTTTGAATGGCTTCAAGGATTCATTGACGGAGATGGTAGTTTTACTACCTTTTTCCCAACGAGTTGGGGATCAGTTGGTTTATCTAGTCCAACACGTAAGACGCGTCATAACGTTCTACAGTTGTTCTTAGAGATCAAACAGAACACACATGATGTTCGTCTTCTTCTCCGAGTATCATTGACTTCCTAAAAATAGGAAGTATTAAACCTAAGTTTGATATCAATGACCCTGTTGAAATTCAAACTGGCCCTGATTCCCATTCCTTTTGTTTTTATTTTTGTCTTTTTTATTTCTTTTTCGAAAACAGAATAAAAATATGGGCGCTTGTCGCTTGATTTTTTCCTTTTATTTTTTTTATTCTTGTCTTTTTTATTTTTATTTTTCTCGCCAAAAATAAAAAAAAAAAATAAAAAAGACAAAAATAAGCGCCCCTTTTTATTCTGTCGCCCAAGTCCCTTGGGCGCTTGTTTTTTATTTTCCAAATAAAAAAGGGCGACAAAAATAAATAAAAGGAAAAGGAGAGGTCTACTTGTGTTCTCATGGTTCGAGAAACAGCTGAAGTTATTCGATTCGTTAATAAGTATCCAATGATGACTAGTAAACGATTAGACTTTGAATGTTGGGAGCAATTATATAACCTTAAATTGCAAAAACTTCATTTAACAGATGAAGGATTAGCTCGGATTCAAGCAATCCTATCTTCTATAAACAGCAAAAGGGTTCCTGAAGGCTAACTTATTTAAATTAAGCAAGGGAAAACTATTTAAATTTTAAATAAAGATTAATTAAAACTAGTATACAGATAAATATGTATTGATTGAGCTGTATGCCATGAAAGTGGCACGTACAGTTCTGAGTGGGGGAAAGCTCGTAAGGGCCTACCTATCACAACAGACCCTATGCAGCTTTACTATAGTCAAACATTGTGCATCTTTTAGTTAACATACTAAAAGACTAGTCTATCATCGATCACAGTTATGAAGTAGTCTATTAGACGTTAATGAGAAACTTCAATATGATTTTAGACACACTAACCCTAATGTAGGGCAAAGTGTTTGATGGTTAGTTTTACTGGGACGGTACCCTCCAAAAGAAAATCGGAGGGGTCTATAGGTACATATAGCTTAGAAGGAGACTAAGTAGTCATGTAAGACTAAAAACAGCATAATGGCGTAAATGTGCTAAACTGTAAGATTGACAGATCAAACAGATACGTAAGTAGAGCATAGTGAACCGGTAGTATGTAATGGTACAGCTATCGTTCAACGGATAAGCTACGCTAGGGATAAACTACCCTTGTCCCTAATTCAAACATGTAAGTAGCCAAGAGTCAACACATGTTTGAATAACAACCGGGTGAATTGCAAGGACAACTGCTATCTTCCTATCTATTTTAGATGCGTTTATAGAATAGTGAAGATTGGAGTCAATTTGCAGCCAAGCTTACTATAGCATATTTAACTCTTTGAAGAAAGGAGTAGTAAGAAGGTTCAACGACTAGGAAATGAAACTTGCTAAGTAATATTTCCCACGAGCGCCCGGTGGTGCTCCTAAAATTATTAGCTATCATGTAGTGATTTATAATTGTTTATTGATAGAACAACGTTAATCTAATAGGTACTACTATCTATTCTTAAAAAAAAAATACTAATTAATTAGTAATAACATGACATTACAATCATTACGTTCACTGATTCTACAACAACGATTTCTAGGTAAACCTTTGAGTCCTAATTCCAAGATTATGAAACAATATAAGGAACTTTTACCAATCGAGTTATCATCATTTCAAAAGGCAATGTTAGTAGGGCTTATGTTAGGTGATGTTTCACTTAAATGAAATAAGTCTTTAACTGGCGCCTCTCTTCAATTCGAATGAGGAGACAAACATGTAGCTTATGCATTTTATGTATGACACTTGCTTTATCCTTATTGTTTAGAAGTTCCGAGACGGCAAGTTCGAACAAATGCTAATGGTAATGAGGTAGTGACATGATGTTTCCAGACGGTAACTCATCCTGCCTTTTTATTTCTTCACGATGTATTTATTGTAGAAGGTAAGAAATGTGTTCTTCCTGTATTATACGATTTAATTACTCCTATTTCATTAGCCTTTTGGTTTATGGATGATGGTGGAAGACAGGACTACCGAAGCTATGGATTACAATTTCATACTCAAGGTTTTACTACTTCGGAAGTAGATTGACCAGCTCGGCTCTGCCGAGCAGGTAAACTTTTACAAGATAAGTTCGACCTTAAATGTTGACGTAAGTCTAATAAAGGAAGACCAATTATCGCTGTATCAGGGCATAGTTATAATACTTTCTTTGGTCTGATTAAAATTATATGCATGAATCAATGTATTTAAAATTGCCTACAGGATCCCGTACATCTTTTTAATCCCCTTATTGTCATTAATAAATATTTAAGAATAGCTAACTATAATACAAACACCAATGACATAGTCTAAATTGTATTGTAAAATACAAAAATACGCCTCAAATGGTAGTATGATAATAAATTTGAACAGGGTAATAGCGCGAAAGAGTTCATATCGTAAGCGCTGTTTGCCACCTCGATAGTTAGATGTCGCCTATGTTAGCAATAACATATGGAAACTATGGGTGAATTGCAAGGACAACCTATTATCGAATGATAGGTCAATTTGTAGCGAAGTATACTGAGATACTAATCTATTAAATATATTTAGATATGATTATTAGGTATAAACGTTCAATGACTAACAGGTGAGTTGTATCAACAATAATCCTGACACGAGTGCCCATTAACTCCATTTACTCCCCAACATTACCGAGGCTTGAGTAAATGACAAATAAACCAACATATAAATATAACTACTAAACTATGACAATGATTATTAAACGATTTATTAACAACATTCGGGATGCACATCATCTTAATTCAAAATATTGACAAGATTGAAAGAAATCACTACCGATGTTACCTTCTCAATTACGAGAAATTGCTATTGCTATGGTTCTATCTGATGCAACTATGTACAAAGTCAGTCGAGAGGCTTACATTAAATTTGAGCAAGGTTATATTCAGAAAGAATTCGTAGAACATTTATTTGACCTATTCAAAGACTATTGTTTCATGCTTAGTCCTGGAGTTCGTGTTCTCAAAAGTGGACATAGAGCAGGATTAGCTAAGAGTTATTGATTTAAGACATTTACTCATGTTTCATTCACTGAAATTTGAGATCTGTTTTATTCTAATAAGTCTAAATCTATCAAACCAGGTTTAATCTTGAACAATATCAATGTATTAGGTTTAGCATATTGAATTATGGGAGATGGTTCTTTAGGTAAAGATGGATCACTAATCTTGCACACACAATCATTCACTAAATTAGAGAATGAAATGTTGAGCAAAGAATTGAATGATAAATTTAACCTGAACAGTAAAGTGACTCAGCACAAAGAGTTGTATTATGTAATTCATATTCCTCGAAGTGATGGCTTACGGTTACGAGAATGAATTGCCCCACATATCCTTCCTATTTTTAGGTATAAAATTTCTTCATAATCCCCTTTTCATAAGAGTTGTATAAATATGTTAATAGAGTTAAAGACATAGTCTGAACTCAATAGTAGTATTGAGAACATGCAAATTAAGAGTAGCATGGATAACACATAATATATATATTTGGTCGACTCATCACATCCTCCTGGTGTATCAGCTGGGAAGGGTTCGACTGTTCGTCGATGATTGCGACAAGAAGCTATATTAGACAATGCGGTGTAAACCCGTCAGTCTCTCTTCTGGACTGAGCTTAATCGGCATGCGTCTCTGGTAACGGGGGGGTATGAAGCCCGAAAATAACGTAGCCTCTTTAGTGGGAGGAGCTAAGCTAGATATAATAAGGATGAACGAAAGTGAACCTCCGTATTCACGCGTCGTTAGAACAGGTGTCCTGAGATCGGATATTTAGTGTGGGGCGGACCGGAATCTTAATCGTACAAGGTCAGTAAGACGTAGGCCAGGGTAGGGAAGGCAACCTATTTTGGCAGCACCCCGCCGGCGTATAGGAGGCATCCGAGATATATCATAAAGGTGTCTAGTATGGAACTTGGTAAGCCCAATAGTATCCATTGGCCTGAAAGGGTTAGTGGTGACCGAACGGAAGGTAGTGTATGTATAAAAGCTGCTGATAGAATGGGAGGATATCTTACTAGTGGGTATAGGATGAAACTAAAAGCGAATGCCTGGGAAGTAACAGTACCAGGATAGGTCCTTTTCGGAGGAAATAACCAATCTGAAAGGGTGCAGACTAGTATGGCGACTGCAGACGCCAGTAAGATGCATTTGTGTGCTGCTTAGGACTCGACACCCGAAGGTAGTATATGTGCCCCATCTTGTATGGAAGTAGTGAAGTTAAGGTTTCCGTGCGGCAGGAGATAGCTGAATTGGCATTAGTTTGTATTCTTGGTGGAAGCGTTTATCTTGCAAGGTTTACGCGTTAGGTTGTGAGTAGGGACTAACCCACCCGAGAGCAATTGGAAGATCTGTGGGCGAGCTGTATGACGCGAAAGTGTCACGTACAGTTTTAAAGGGAAGGAAACTATAAGTTATGCGATGCAAATGAAAGGTGAAGATGTAATGAGCAGATCGAAAGTGAAGTGAGTGAAGTTTAATCGAGTAAAAAGTGTTGAAAATGAAATGTCTACTTATCCTAGCAAGTGGTACGTGAGTTGGGTTCGTATTCTCACCACCATTCCTAACAAATTATAAACTACTCGCGCGTCTCGGTTGATGGAAATCAATAGTGTTGAATATGACTGAGGTCTTAAGACCAATAAATCACCACTCAGCCTATATATATAAATATACTAATATGGGATTTATGTAGGTGTAAGACATGATCGTAAAGATCAATATATCTTAGCAATTGGACCTAATAGTTTAGATAAGTTTCGGGAAATTGTATTACCTCATATGCATCCTTCAATGTTGCATCGTATTCAATAATCCCCTTACTCGCGCGAGTAAATACAAAAAGAGCCCCTCATTAGGGAATCCTATGAGCAAATTGGATTAATTGCGGGAATGGTTATGAATTAACCTAATCCGCAGCGAAGCTTACATTTCAGTAAGAACGTTCAACGACTAATACGTGAGCCTATATGTCAGTATAAGCAATAATCGTGACACGAACATCCAGCGCTTCATATCAATATAATGAAGCGATGATATAGTCTAATCAATTATGTGAATAATTGCATTAAGGTTAAATGCCTAAGTAACCAGCAATAAAGGTTTAGGTCATAATGATCTATAGTTGGTATAATAAACATGTCAATACGACGTGAAACTTTAAAAATTTGAACCTAATTTCCTCTCAAATAAATTTATTACAAATCTAAAAACCTTTGTTTTAACAATCGCGGGTATTGGCAAACAAGAGTATTATGTTTAATTGCCGTACCCCTCATTTACTCGCCTCTACCTGATTTTCTCGCCCTTTTTATAAACAGCAGGGAGAAGATGAAAAAAAAGAGTACTCCCGCTAGGGCTAGTGACCATACGCATTTGAAAATCAAATGAATCGCGTCGTAAGGAAACTATATGCTGGAACATCCCTTCTCTTTCTGGATTATCTGAAAAGAACAGAATAATAAGAGGGAAAATCAGCAGGAAACAATTTACTAGTATGTCTTAATGAAGTAAATAGATTCCCTAGAGACTACATGTTTTCGTCTTGATCAATTAATTGATTAGGATAAGATATAGTCCAAACTAGTTAGTAATAACTAGACAGCGTTGACTTAACACTAGGTTTTTGGTTTTTGTCGCCCCCTCCAGGGGGCGCTTTTGTTTTTATTTTTGCAAAAATAAAAAAAGAAAATAAAAACCAAAAAAGACAAAAAAGTCAAACCTTAAAAATTTAGGAGTCAGTATGGTCCCTATCTTCTGGTAGGAAATGTAAAATAAGAAGAATATCTGGTTAGTACGAAAGGACCACTAGGTGCACATCTCTGGTGTATCTGTTATTTGTTTCTTTCTGTCTAGTCCCTAAAAAAGAAGGAAATAGTATCGCAGAGTAGCTACATGTGTTGAAGATAAGATCTGAAAGCATATAAGATCGAAGCTGTTCTTTGGAATTTACTCTCTGTCTTTATAGTATAGAGTGAGCAACAGGGTGCAGAACACGCCCTTGATAGGTCACATGTGTAAACGTTGCAAAACGCCTTAGCTGAGTGATACTAATGAGTTGCTAAACTTGATGATACCACATTGTCCTTTTTTTTCTCCTCAGTTTATCAATCAACTTAGAGCCTAAACATATCTAGTGCTCTTATTTTGGATCTCCTGCCATCAAAAATAGGAATAATTATCGGAAAGAAGCCTAATGGTCGGGCGCTTTATTTGGGTTAAAGAACGTCCAGGTTCGATTCCTGGCTTTCCGAAGAATTATACTACTAAAATGAGTAAACCTCTTATATAAATGAATGTAACTTCTACGTTACCTAAATAATATAAACAAAGGTATCCTCTTCTATTCCCTTTTATTTTCGTCGCCCAAGTCCCTTTTTTTTATTCTAATTTTTAAAAATAGAAAAAGGAACTTTTCCTTTTTTATTTTTTGCTTTTTATTTTCTTTTTTCAAAAACCAAAATAAAAAACAAATTAGAATAAAAAGGGGCGCCAGAAGAGCCCGCCCTGTCGAAAGGGAGTGATCTTTTATTTTTCCAAGGACAAGTCGTTTCTAGTCCCTAATTGGAGTCGAACCAACTATCTAAGAATTAACAGTTCTTCGCTGCACCGTATAGCCCTAGAGACTCTCAACGTGTCTGAATTTCCCTTTGCCTTACTTTCTGGTTTTCGCCTTTCCACTAGTGAACGGAGAATCTAGGGCCTAGGAATGAAAAGCTAGAAAAAGAAAGGTGAAGTAGAACATTAAAAAATTAAGCCATTCCCTTTCTCTAGAGAATAAGATATACTATTGAATACAAGATAGTAGAATCGAACTACTAGCCCCTACGTGTAAAGTAGGTGTTTTAACCATTAAACTAATCTCGCAGTTCATTTACTAACTTACGTTATCTTATATGTAAGAAAAAGCTCGGAGAGAGAGCTTATTTTGCTTTACTCGCCCTTTTTATTTTTGTCTTCTTGTCTTTTTTATTTTTTATTTTTTATTTTGAAAAGGAAAAGGAACTTTTCCTTTTCAAAATCAAAATAAAAATAAGCGCCCCCTGGTTTTCGAAAAAGAGGGGGCGACAAAATAAAAAGTGCCCCCTCTTTTTCCTTTTTAGGTTTTTTGCGCAACTTTTTGTTATTTTTTATTTTTGTCTTTTTTGATTCCTGTTTTTATTAAAAAATAAAAATAAGGGACTTGTTTTGGTTTTTATTTTTTCTTTTTTATAAAAACTAAGCGCCCCCTCTTTTTCGAAAACCAGGGGGCGACAAAAAGTAAAAAGTTCCTTTTTGCGCTTATTTTTAATTTTAAAAATAAAAAGGAAAAGTAAGTGCAAAAAAGAAAAATAAAAAGTAAAAAAGAGGGGGCACTTTTTGGTTTTTTATTTTCGAAATAAAAACCAAAAAAGACAAAAACAAAAAAGAAACCCTTTTCCCTTTTTACCTTTTCCTAGAAAATCACAAGGCACCAAATAAGGGGAGATATTTTTATTTTTACATCTTTATTTCTTTTGTCTTTTTTATTTTGCTTTTTTTGTAAATAAAAAAGACAAAAAGTAAAGACTATAATTTAGTAATGTACATTCGTGTAAGAAATAGTTCAGTAAAAACAGGTAAAATATATGTACCAAATAGGTAGATCATAGTTGTTAATACTAAGAATGTGAATGATAATTGATTAATAAAATAAAATGGAAGTAATTGAGGCATTGTTAAAATGTTATAGCTTACTTACAATTTCACTTTGACTTGACCTATTTCTCCTTTCTGTGTGATCAGGGCTGAAAATAATAGGTCATTGCCTCTCGTCCCGATGAAAAACAGAAATGAAGTAAGCGAGCAAGTTCGCCAGGTAAAGTATCGGCTCACTTGATTGTGATCTTTCTATAAGCTCTCCCAGTTACTTTTTATTAATAAAAATAATCTTATTAGAGAAAGCGGTAGAGTAATAAATTCTTGCTAGGGAGAAAGATGGCAAGATCGTCTATTACTAATACACAAATGAGAAGGTGGGTATTTGTTATTTTTAGTTTTTCCTTTAGCAGGTAGGAGAACAGAAAAAGGAGTCGAAAAGGAATGATGGGATGAGGCCTAATAAATACTCTTTTTGTTTTTTTATTTTCTTTTTTTATCAGCTCTTTTTTTCAAAAAGAGCAGATAAAAAAAAGAAAATAAAAAACAAAAAAATGAGTGAAAAAAAAGAGTGGAAAGGGGAGTTTAATAACTAATTTATCCAATACTTTAAAGTTATGATTGAACTGGTAAAGTATTGTATGAATGGAATGGTACAGGACTCTCAAGTGTTCACTCTAATGAATGCGCATATTGTGGTCCACTTAAAAATTCAGGTGTACTTGTGAAAAATTGAGGCACGGCTCAGGGGTTGTTTGATACAACTTTACCGTTAATAAATTGATCTCAAATAATGTAAAGGAAGATAACTGTAGCTACTACAGAAACCATTGAACCAATACTTGAGATTAAATTTCAAGCGGCAAATGCATCAGGATAGTCAGGAATTCTTCTGGGCCAAGTTAATTACGTGTTCGAGCTCTTTATCTCGACTCCAATAACTCACGCTATTGATTAGACTATGTCATTTGCTATTTAGGGCAATTGAACGCTCGTGTTAGAAAAGTATTGTTAGTGCCACTCATCTATTAGTCGTTGAACCTGCATATTACTACATACCTATACTGATTAGGAAGTGCATTGTAATATGATTGGTTGCAAATTGACTCTTAGGTCTTAAGAGTTATCCTTGCAATTCATTCAATTTTTTTCCACACTAGCCGGGTGTGAGAGCTCGGTACGCCGTGTGGTTATTTACTAGTCATCGGAGTATACATGAGTGGCGCCCCATATCTGCTTACGCTAAAGGGTTTACCATTCTGGTACATGTAGCCCTTATAAGCTACGCCTGTGTTAAGTACTTCATAGTACTTACGTGAAGAGATATGGAAGATAGGTAAAGTATCTACCTTAGTGAATGGCCCATACTGAACAGAGAGAGCCACATCCAAGATGTAGGTTCCTTTTCAGTTAGTATTCTGCGCTGCTCAAACGGTTCAGCACGAGAAATATCAAAGTAATATCTTCCGTCACTATCAGGGTAATAGTTAGGATTATTCCATCCACTCTTAGAGTTAGACATAGCAGCCCGAGTCTCGAGAGAGTGTTTTTTACCGTAGAAAGGGTTCTTCTCTCCTTTAATATCACGTGCCATATTAGGATTGGATTTACCTGCGCGTGCTTTAGAAATAGCATCCTTAGTGGCTTGTGAGTGTTTTCTACCGTAGAAAGGGTTATTAGCTCCTGATTTGTCACGATCTAATAGGCAAATAACTAGTGAAAACCAATCGTGATCCATACCTGCTAATCCAAGGAAATGTTGTGGGAAAAATGTTAAATTTACTCCTACGAACATTGTTCAGAAGTGGATATGTGCTAATTGCTCATTGTAAGCTTTTCCAATAATTTTTGGACTTCAGAAATAATATGCGGCAAACATACCAAATACGGCTCCCATTGAAAGTACATAATGAAAGTGCCTTATGTTAACATGTGTATATTTAACACACAATCTATATTTCACAATATAGAGCAGACTATATCATCTTAAACTTGCTTTCTGTATTGGAGGAAGTAAGTATTAAGTCGGGTGCTCGTGTTCAGCTTGTAGTTGTTCAAACTACCTGATTAGTCGTTGAACCTTACTATACTCGATCACTGCCCGTTACTTTTTTACTTGCCCTGGTTGTCCAGGTTTTTACTTGCCCTGGTTTATAAAAGGTAAAAAATAAAAAAGTAAAAAAAAAACTTGAATGGTCTATATAGTCTAGGCTGCAGATTGTCTCATTTATTCGCATGTGCCATGAGAGTTCCCTAGCAATTCTCCCGATTTTAAGTAGCCCTATTAATAACGACATTACTCATTAAAAGGTTTCGTCTGAAGCAGATAACCATGGTATAAAATACCTTTATCTACTAGCCTGGCCTGCTTCTTTTTTCAGAGAAGCTGGCCAGGCAAGACGGTTTACAGTAGCCTTGTTCTCAAATCGTTTACCTGTTAATTCTGCGAGTGTACACTCCTCTAAACTTCTTCAGTTCTTATACGTGTTAGAACTAGTGTTGAATCGGTAAACTGATGTAGCATTTGGCTTTGATAGTCTGTTCGAAAGGCGCACTGATGGCTTTAATGGGAATACTGGGCATTAAAACTCTGATTTATTCAACAGTAAGCCTGTTTTCTTTTCGTCTTTTTTTATTTTTGTCTTTTTTGTCGCCCCTCCCCTTTTTACTTTTTTATTTTATTTTTAGTTTTTTGTCTAGACAAAAAGTAAAAATAAAATAAAAACCAAAAAGACAAAAGGAAAAAGAAATAAAAAAGAAAAAGGAAAGTAATTGTGGCTGTATCTTTCGCAGCTAAAGCATTATTGTAAACCGTTTTGTCTAAGTTTTTGTCTAAGTTTTTGTCTAAGTTTTTGTCTAAGTTTTGTCTAAGTTTTTGTGATTTTTTATTTTCCAAAAAAGACAAAAAATACAAAAAATACATGCGCCCCTTTTCTTTTTTATTTTTACTTTTTGTCTAGACAAAAAACTAGAAAAATAAAAACTAAAAAGGAACTTATTTTTCGAAAAGGGGCACTTTTTATTTTTCTTTCTTTTTTATTTTAAAAATAAGACAAAAGTTCCTTTTGTCTTATTTTTAAAATAAAAAAGAAAGAAAAAATAAAAAAGACAAAAAGGACGAAACAAGTAATGGAAATGCCGCTGTTTTTTGGGGTTTACTCGCCCAAATGAGCTACTACATAGTATGTCAATTAACTAGCTGTATTTCACAGTCTAGGTTTGCTACTGATCTCGCGACCAGGATCGGACTATATTTTACATATTAACACAGGCCATAAAGAATGGTGCGTTAAGTGTTATCACGTGTAGTCTCTACGGCGTCTAATCTCGTCACGGATGTGTCGCCCTAGTTTTTCTTTATTTTCTGTTTTTGTTTTTTATTTTGCTCGCCTGTTTTTCTTTTCTGTTTTTATTTCTTTTTTATTTTCTTTTTTATTTTTTGTTTTTATTTTCTCTTTTCCTTTTTACAAAAGGAAAATCAAAATAAAAAACAAAATAAAAAAGAAGCGCCCCCTGGTTTTTATTTTGGTTTTCCTTTTTATTTTTTATTTTTCTAGAAAAATAAAAACAGCAAAAAAAGGAAAAACCAAAATAAAAAGGAGGGGGCGACAAAACAAAAAATAAGACAAAAGTTCCTTTTTATTTTTATTTTCGAAGAAAATAAAAACCAAAACCAAAAAAGACAAAAAATAAAAAAAGAAAAAGAAAGGGAGAATAAGAAAAGTTCCCACGGTATTGCCTCATACACTTTATAAATTCTTTGCAATGAAAAGAACAATATGAGGTTTCACCGTTAGCATAGGCTGCTACCTATACCGGAAGATAGCAAATCTTCCACAGTGATATGACAGCACGACACGAACTAGTAGTGTTATTTAATTCCAAAAATGATGTCGTAGATGTAAAAGGGCTTGTGACCTCTTCATAACGATAGCCAATTGGTAATACTTGTAACCCTGTAACGGATAATCTAATAAATGCTTAATAACCGCTGTCACACCGCGAATGCTAGCAATTTCAATAAAGAAAAAAGGGTAATTCTTACCCTCTTTACGTTGAATAGCCAGATTAGATTGATTAAAGAAGTCAAGGATTATACGCATTAAGTATTGATCATTCAATTGACCAGTACTAAAGCTAAATCCCAGTGAGCCTGATCGAATAGCAAAGCTACCTTCTGCCTCAATGAAACCAGATAACCAAGCATTAAAATAACAGGGTAATGTAGATAACGGATGAGAAATAAGCATAGGACGTGTTGAGTACTTAAGAGTCCGAGCTGCAAAGTACTCATCCATAGTCATACCTGCTAATGCCTTGATAACAAAAGCTAACTGTAACTGCATACGCGTTGTAAGCGGTGGGAAAGTGGTTAGTAGTGGAATAATAGTATTACGAATACGATTGCTATCGTTGATAACCCATTTCACAGTTTGGTATCCTGTAGACTTGACAGTTTCAATGAGGACCTGTCCTCCGTAAACTGAAGCAATATGCTCAAGCATAGTTTTGTTGTATTCATTATATTTAAGCTTAACAATAAGACGATACTGAAAACTTTTACTTGCGGCTAGTCAGTGGTTTACTTGAAGTGATCCATCGCCATCGATCAAACCTACCACAAAAGCAGCAAGGCGATTACCTGTAAGCATTAGGGGCATGATGATCGAACTGGACATAGTAGGTTTATCCTGTAAAAATAAGTTATCTACACCATTTTTGAAATTGTATGTATCGTGCATTGCAACATCTAATGAGGCATTAGCTAAGATTACTCCAGTTAACCCACCAATAGTGAATAATGCAATAAAACCTAAAGCAAATACCATTGGAGCAGTATATCTGATTGAACCTCCATAACATGTAGCTCAGGATTGGGCCTTCGATCAATTTCAGATCATAGCTGGCTTATTGCCTCAACATTCTCGCTTCATTTTAGCATGAATGACCTATTTCAACATCTTAAAAATGAAATCGTAAATGTCTTATCTGATGTTCTACGTCAGAATCTGTTACCAGTGGCCCGGACTATATCTTAGAACTCCCTATTTTCCTTTTGTCTCGCTCCTTTTTGATTCCTCTTTTGTCCTTTTTGCAGTTTTGTCGCTTGATTTTTTGTCTTGTTTTTTCTTTTTGTCGCTTGGTTTTTGTCTCGCTTGTTTTTTATTTTTTGCACTTTTTGCCTTTTTATTTTTCTACCAAGCGCCCCCTGGGGGGCGACAAAAAGGCAAAAAATAAGCGCGAGGGGGCGACAAAAAGTATGCGCCCAAGGAACTTATTTTTTGGTTTTTCGAAAAAACCAAAAAGGGGCGAGACAAAAAAGAAAATAAAACCAAAAGGCAAAAAGGACAAAAAAGCAAAAAAAAAACAGCAATAAAGTGCCAAAAAACTAAAGTGCAAAAAAAAAAACACTTAGGAGAACTGGGGCGTTTAGTCTCTACGCTTTTACATGACAGTTTCCCAATCATGACTTAGTCCGGCGATTGTCCTTTAATTATTACTTATTCTAATTAAAGGGTTTTTCCCGGGTTTGCCCCATACTTTTTAGCTATCGAGGTTTTGGAAGCTTATATAACATTTCCTTTTTTTTTTTCCTTTTGTCTTATTTTTGCTTTTTATCTGCTCTTTTTTCAAAAAGAGCTGATAAAAAACAAATAAAAATAAAATAAAACCAAGCGCCCCCTGGTTTTTATTTGCTCGCCTGTTTTTCTAGAAAAATGAAGCGGAGGGGCACTTTTTATTTCATTTTTCTTTTCTTTTTTATTTTAAAAAATAAGACAAAAGGAACTTTTGTCTTATTTTTAAAATAAAAAAGAAAAGAAAAACAGGTAAAAAATAAAAAAGACAAAAAGAGGGGGCACTTTTTATTTTTTGGTTTTTTGTGGTTTTTACGTAAAAAGGACAAAAAGTAAAAATAAAAAAGACAAAAAAAGGCTGTAAAATAATAGTATAACTAGGTAAGCCAACAGTAGAATTTAGATTACAACCAAAAGGCACTAAAGCTTTACAATTGTTATTTTCTTCCATATATTTACGATTTGCTCTGGGAAATAATTTATATAAGCTGACAAAAGTATTGATAGTAGTACTGACCAAATCTGGCTTGCTAAAGACCAGTAATAGTCAACTGAAAATTTTAATACCTGTGGGACATTAAGAGTTATTTTTACATTGTAGGTCATATAACATTTGAGATAGTCTGAAGTAAGATTCAGAACGATCTTGATGAATTACCCTACGCTGAGCCCCATATTCAAAATCGTCCTGTAGTAAGAGAACATATTTTTTTCAAATATTAAATTCCTTACCTTTATGTGACTGTAGTGGGTAATTTGAAAGAAAATCTACGATCGCCATCCCCTCTGTCCCTGTGACATCACATCAACTCTTTGTTCACTAGTACGTACATAACATGATACTAGTAGGAAACTTGCAATTACTTGTGCTAGACCTAGCGAAAGAATATTAAAGCTAAAGCTAAAGCTATGTCTAAACTTGTTATATACAGATTCCTTTCACCCACCACCAGTTACACTTAGGCTAAATGAGCAATATAAAGTAAGGTAGCCCGAAATCCACCAAGGATTGATTGTGTCTACAGTTACAGGTACTACATATGAAGGTAAGGAAATAGGTGTTAATGTAGGAAATGCTTGCATAGCTGCCTTACTAGCTCCTCTACCTAATGCAGCATAGATAGATAAGATATATTCAAAGATACTCGTATTTAAATGTTTCTTAGCTCAAATTAAATTAACTACCTCAGCTCATACGGCATATGTAATCATTTTAGGACTAATTAAAGGATTGCGGGAAAAAAATGAGAAACAATTACCATAAGATCATCAATAGCAGTAACTCGAAAAGTAGCAGTCTTATTAACAACATAGATTTTCCCTACACCAAAGAAATTTTTAAAATATTCTAAACAATATATATATTTAATGTCTACTAGTACTTCAAATACTACTTTAAAGGCTCATTTGCCTTTATTTGAATACAGACCCTAGGGGGAGTAAGGCCGAAAGAAGCACTCCTATCACAAAAGCCTGTTACTCACTGAGGCACATCTTTTTGAGGGCAATAACTCTTTTTATTTACTTAATTTCTCAATTAAGATTAGACTATATCTTAACCGTTAAAGGTTCAATGCGTGTAGTCGTTGAGGATTCTTTATAATTTATTCCTGTTTTTGTCGCCCTTTTTGTCGCCCCTTTTTATTTTCTTTTTTAGCAAAAAATAAGACAAAAGGAACTTTTGTCTTATTTTTGCTAAAAAGAAAATAAAAAACAAGGGACTTGGGCGCTTCTTTTTGTTTTTTTATTTTTGTAAAAAATAAAAAGTGCCCCTCCGCTTCATTTTTCTTTTCTTTTTTATTTTTATTTTCTTTTTTTATCAGCTCTTTTTTTCAAAAAGAGCAGATAAAAACAGAAGCGCCCCCTGGGGGGGCGACAAAAACCGAAAAGAAAAACAGGCAAAAAATAAAAAACAAGCGCCCCCTGTTTTTATTTTGGTTTTTATTTTTTTTTCTAAAAATAAAACCAAAATAAAAAGGAGGGGGCGAGACAAAAACCAAGCGACAAAAAGAAAAGAAAAATGAAATAAAGTAATAAGTTCCCTGCTGATTATCTTTAAATTTCTCCTTTATTTTGCCTGACTGTAATACAATCAGAAAATATAGGTATAAAGGTATTCCAGCATATAGTATCGTTATACGCGGCTCCACAAATAACCGCAATAATCATAGTGGCAGCAGTAAAGTAAGCCCTAGTATCAACATCTAATCCTACGGCAAACATATGATGAGACCATACAATAAATCCTAAAATTCCAATACTAAACATAGCATACACCATTCCTAAGTAACCGAATACTGGTTTTCCTGAGAATGTTGCAACTACGTGTGATACAATACCAAAAGCAGGGATAATTAAAATGTAGACCTCGGGATGACCAAAGAATCAAAATAGATGTTGAAATAGAATAGGGTCACCTCCACCTGCAGGGTCATAGAATGAAGTATTGAAATTTCTATCAGTTAATAGCATTGTAATTCCCTTAATCTTAATTTCCGGCCGCAATGGCCATGCAATGATGCTCAATATTAATGCTGTTTTTTGTGATTTTATTTTCTCTTTATTTTTGTTTTTTGTCTCGCCCAAGGAACTTGGGCGCATACTTTTTGTATTTCATTTTTCTTTTCGTCGCCCTTTTGTCGCCCCCTCCGCTTCTGTTTTTATTTCTTTTTTGTCTTTTTTGGTTTTTATTTTCTTTTTTATTTTTTGCAAAAATAAAAACAGAAGCGGAGGGGGCGACAAAAACCAAAAAGTGCCCCCTCCGCTTCTTTTTTATTTTTCGACTTTTTATTTTTATTTTTCTTTATTTTTATCTGCTCTTTTTGAAAAAAAGAGCTGATAAAAAATAAAGAAAAATAAAAAAGGGCAAAAAATAAAAATAAAAAAGAAAATAAAAACAAAAAATAAGACAAAAGGAACTTTTGCGAAAAATAAAATAAAAAAAGGGCGACAAAAAGAAAAGAAAAACAGGCGTAAAAAATAAAAAAAGTATGCGCGTAAAAAAAGGAACTTATTTTTTACAAAAGGGGCGAGACAAAAAGCAAGCGCCCCTTTTTATTTCGTCGCCCAAGGGGCTTGGGCGACGAAATAAAAAAAAGGGACTTGGGCGACAAAGAGAAAATAAAAAGGACAGGTTGATTTTAATTATATTATAAAAAAAAGCCAATCCGGTTGCAGTAATATGGGAAATAAGCCTATACTCACGCATAGGGTGAGACTGTATCTTACTAACTTATACCGACTAATGAATGTTAGTTCAATTAAATTCTGTACGCCCATTGTTCATACGAGCTTTAAGCTCAACAATGTGATTTACATTGGCCCATTCTGTACCTGCTACAAAGTAATCAAAGATCGTATTTCAATCTTTAAAATCCATGCATTTAGTACCCATAAGTGGGTAAGCTAATAGGTAGTCAACTAAAATGGTGTTGCTAAGGATAGTAGAAGTACGTACACGAAACTCAGGGTATTTCCGATCATTGCGAATGGAATTAACCTTGACATTTAAGAATTCTGCAATAACAGTCATGTAACGTAATGAAGGAATCCCATCATGGTTAACCCGTGCTTGAGTTAATTCAAAAGAAATACCTAATCGTGGGTATTTAGTAGAAAGACTAGTTCGAACTTGAAATGATCCATCTGCTTCGATAAATCCTGCAAATCAAGCATTCGAACCTAGAGCTGAAGTATCAATAGGTAGTCCTACAATGTTAAGTGTAGGAGCTTTATGGTTAATATGATAAATAAGACGCAATAAATCTAAGTTCTTAGGCGTTCGCATAAAACCATTAATTAAACCTACTATTTTAATAATACCTTGGAAATTATTAATAGTATAAATGTAAGCAGCCTGATGAGTACGTTTAGAAATAGATCCGTGACCAATTAATACTTGCAACATTAAAGCAAGTGGGTAATCCTTAGCAGCGAAAGCAATTTGAATTGACGGGTAATTTAATTTACCCTTAGCAGATCGTTCAGAAGTAGGTACTACAATAGTACCATCACCTTCAATTAGACCTGCTAAATAAGGAGCAAGATTTAATAATAATTGTGATAGTCGGTTAGATAGTCCTGGCGCACAGTCGTTGAGGTTCCGTACAAACTTGAAGTTTTGTGACGTTACCTGCGGATTGTCTCAAAAATCGCTACAGCTAAATAACATAAATGTAGTCATTACTGAGAGATCCCCGCATACAGCCAGGTTTAGAGCCGGCAGAATTATAGGGCAACCAGCTAATACCGGTAAAGATAGTAGAAGTAAAATAGCAGTTACGAAGATAGCTCAACAGAATAATGGTAATTTATGCATAGCCATTCCTGGATGTCTCATATTAATAATAGTAGTAATGACGCCTACCGGCCTTTCTGTTTTATCGCCCGGTTATAAAAGGAGAAAAAGAAAGAAAGTGAGGGTAGATTGGACTATCTCTTCAGCGTATTTTTTACGGTGTTTCACGTATAGTCTCTGAGGAACCCATATCAACTATAGGTTTCCTGCTGATTGAGGATAGCTAGTAAGATTTGCACTATGTTTACCTGGCTCCTGCTCTTCTGTATGATGGTACAAGATGTGTGTTAGACCTGCTCCAGGATAGATGTAAACATGAGTACCAGAGGTCACTAAACTGTTTCAGCATATAGTGAAAATTTTTATATGAACCCCATTTCTAATCTGTTACTCATTAATCAGGACTCTTAACTAGGTCTTGATGTACAGGTGTATAACACTTGTAACCATGATAGACTAGCTTAGAATCCAATCGCTTAACTAAGGTCCGCTGATCTGCCTTAAACCCTTTAGATTTAAGAAAATCAACACACTTACCAAGACTGTAGAATAGTTGCTGCTCCTTAGTCTTAATGTCTACTAATACCACTGATTGACTTAAGCTGTTAATTGGCTTGTTAATATTGTACTGTCCTCGATCTAACTCCAATTTTAAAGCTAAATCTACAATATGAATATCTGATACTCTAGCCGAAGGTACAATTTCCCGTGTAAATAAATATTTACCTAAATAGTATGTACCTTTAGTTACATGTTTACTTAATGTTGTGTGACAAATATTAAGTAAATTAATGAAGTCAATTTCTTGACTAGAACCGTAATAAAGAACAGATTTATCTCGATTATACATGAATAATGGGCGTGCGTTTGAACCACTAGGATTATTTACTACTCGAACCATGTTTAAGTTAAAACTAGGATCTAACAGGTAATATTGCTCTAAGACATGCTCATATCGAAAATTACCTAGTTCTTTAACAAAGAAAATCTCAAGAGTCCAATCAGTAATTGGCCCAGCATATAATAAAGGAATGAATTTACCTGAAACTTTATGAGTACGAAGTAAGTATCCCCGTAATCGTGATAATAATTGGGAACTAGAGCCTACATACTTATCACCTGTCACTTTGTGTGTTCAGATGTAAATACCGGGGATATAGGTTTTACCTGCAGCACCACTTGTGCGCTTAATCTTATTGAGTACTAATGTATGATCAATTAAATCTGTAATTAACAGTTTAGGAGAATGAAGAAGAGTTTTTAATCCCTTCTCTGTTATTTTGATGTTAGAATGTGGTAATAGAGTGTTTAAGATTTCAGGTGTAGCGGGTTTCCCAATCAGTAATCATTTCTTAGCCATTTTGTGTAGATATCTTGTCATTCCCACTCGACCTAAAATAATTTTTCAAAGAATCTTGTTAGGGTCGTCATCATCGTCATCCTTGTTAGGATCATCTCCTTCTGCCGATGAATTGTTTGTACTTGTAGAATACCGGTGTACATAGTAATGGCATGATGATTTGTAAAATAGTGTGTTTTTTAACCAAATTTCAGCGAATGTAATTAATGAGTATTTAAAACAGATGCGTCACCTTAAGTTCATAGCACCTAACATAGAACTAATACCAGCTAAATGAAGACTGAAAATAGCTAAATCTACAGAACCACCTGAGTGACTCTGGATCCCAGATAATGGAGGATACCATATGTATAATAGATTGACTATCATACGCTTACATCGTTAATGTAAGATTGGACTATACCTTCACTTCGCAAGTAGGAACTAGTATTAAACTTTATTTTTTTTCTGCTAAATTTTTATCAAGCCGGATTGTCCGAATTTTACGCATTTGTGTTTGCACTTTCAATAGATAATCATATTTTTTGTTTCCAATATGAACCTTATTGAAAGACCGAGCTCAAATACGATATTCAAGACTCTTCATACCTTTCATACTATTATGAAAGAATTTAATAATTTCCGCAATAACAATAGAAGATGTAGTCACACTAGTGTTATAAGTATGTTTAGATATAAAACTAGTACCTAAGATATAACTAATTGCAACAAGTACAATTGAATCTAATTTTTTTCCGGGAACTTCAAAGCCATGTGCGATACGATTTACATCTTTCCGTACTAGATAAAAACTACCTTCTGCTTCAATAAAACCAATAACTCATGATTTATGCATTACTGAAAGAGCATCTGTAATAGAATCTACTTTATAGTTGACAATACTTCATGCAGGAGATACATAATCTTTAGGCATTTTTACCTTAGGGCCAGTTTTAAGATTCAGCAGTAGCTTATGCTTATCATCTGTAGAAAAACTAGTGTCATTCATAATAGCAGCAGCTTGCTTGAATAAATCATAGTTAAAATACTTACTTGTTAGCAGAGGATATTTGTCAAAAATAGGAAGAATGACTTCATTGATAGTTTTATGGTCCCGGATCCTGAACTCTGCCGAATTTCCAGAGACTGATACTTGTCCAACTCCTAAATTACGCTTAATATAATGCAATAATCGTAGGTTGTAAGTACTTTGTCCTACTTTAAAATATAAAGTCCATTTTTTGTTTTTAGCTCTAGGGGAGTCTGCGCAAAAACTAGAACCATAATTACCAAAATGGAAAGTACTCCCGGCACCACCATCAACAAGTCCTACTAATCATTGTTCAAACTCTTCCTTTCCTGTTGAACGGAGCGATGACAATCCCCCTGCTTGAAGCGTCTCACGTGTGGTCTCTGATGAGTTGGTTGTTGAGAAGCGTAATGCAGTCTCCAACATATACATAATTCCTAGTATTAACACAACTCAGGCGGATTGTCCCCATGTTACTGACATTGTTACTGCATCAACAAATGACACGAGTAGTCACTTCCGAGTAGAGGAGTTTCCCGCATCGAGTGAGATTTTAGAATTAAACAGTCTTCAGATTCATAGACCGATAACTCAGAACGGCGTATCAAAGTTCACCGTTCAACCTGTACCAGCTCCTTGTTCTACTAATGAACTAGCTAATAGTAAAATTAATGAAGGAGGTAGTAATCAGAAACTAATATTATTTAATCGTGGGAAAGCCATCAATTATATTATCGGTAATGATTAAAGATTACCTTCTCATTATTGCTAATGAGTTTAGACTATGTCATACTGTTATGTACACAGTTTAGGTGCTAATATCGAATTCTCAGTTAATAACCTCCGAATAGTCGTTGAACTTTATTAAACCTTTTTATAATTATTAGTTTAAGCTAAGCTGCAAATTTTCCTAGTCACTATTATTCCTCCCTTTCTAGTCGGGCCGGAAATAAAAATCATGTGGAAAGCTAGGATATTCTTGCAATTCTCCTAATGCACTAGTGAGCTATAATAGTCACTAGAGGACTGCTTATGTGATGCGGCAAGTGTAATAAAGATTAATAAGTATTAAACTTATCTAAGTGATCTCAATTTAAATAGGCCCTTTTAGTGTTCATGTTAGCTTTAAGATTAAGAGCAGTATTACGTCCTTCAGGAGTAATATGCTGTTTAGACTCAATAAGCTTATGACATGCAAGTCAATCCAAGAAATTTAACAGCTTACTGCTAAATAACAGAAATGTAGAAAAATAATTGACGATAATGACTCTTGACTTAACGGTTGAAGCTTCAATCAAGAAATACTCAACACCTCCATTGTGTTTAGAAGTAGATAAAGGAACATTTAATGCATCAGCAATAATCGTCATAATGCCCAAGTAAGAAGCATTAGTATTAGGATCATACTTACGCTGTTCCACTCTCATTCTAGCATCAACACGGTTTTAACTGAACCAGTGCTAATTTGAGAAACTCGAATATTGAAAGATCCGTCTGCTTCAAGAAATCCAGCTAATCACGCATTGCTAAGAATATCTGTCGAATCCACAGAATAAGTACTAATAGAACTTCCTGTAGCATTATTAATTCAATCGATTAATAAATTAAACTTATCAAATTTAGGCTAGTAAATGCCCGTTTAAAAAATTAATGACATTAATTAGTTGCGGAATAGATGTAATTGTAAGTACATAAGCATGGTTTTTCTACTTTATGTCAGATAGTGCCTCCAATCAAGCTCTGGAGAGCTATTACAAGAGGATAGTCTACTTCAGCGAACGTAACCGCAAACTGTGGTGTATATCTCTTACCATTTGGAGAATGTGTAGTTGTAGGAATTCAAATATGTCCATCTCCTTCTCACAATCCTGCTAAATAAGGGCCTAGTTGAGATGGTTTAGTAAGTGTATTTAAAAATCTTGTATTCCACTTTAAACAATCAGGAGCTCCAATTTGTACAGGTACTAGATAGTTTCCAAATCCACCTACTAATGCTGGCATACAGTCCCAATGTTTCCAAAGAGGTTGGACTATATTTTTACCCATATTATCTAGTCAGATTATATTAGGGTATTCTGCGTATAGTCTCTGAGGATCCTACTAATTCATCCAGTCACTTATAACCCTATATGAACTTTGGGTTTCCTGCTGATTGCCCAATTCTTATTGATGTCATTGATCTTCACACTATTGTCGCCTTATATGATCCCTCCGTTACAATTAACAAGGGATTAAACAACAAGGAGACTAAAAAAGGTAAGTCTAGTCAATAAAACCATAAGGGGTTTCCAGCACACGGCAGAATGAAAATCAAAGATTACTCTTTGACCCGGCTATGCCTAAATAATGGTAGTTGTAATTTTTCTTTTCGATATAATGTGCCTTTATTAATGTGTAAACGAATAGAACCACGATCTCCTCCCTCCCTAGTGGGCTTGACCTTCCTTGCAAACTCATTCACACCATCATAATGACGTGACAATTCAGGATACAGAATATTTTCATTTTGTCTTTTTGATTCCTGTTTTTTGTCGCTTAGTTCATTTTTCTTTTGTCTTTTTTGGTTTTTTATTTTTCTTTTTTGCACTTACTTTTGTCGCCCTCGCGCTTATTTTTCTTTTTTTTTATTTTTAGTTTCTAAAAATAAAAAAAAAAGAAAAAGCTGTAGAAGCGCCCTTTTTGATGGTTTTTATTTTTATTTTACAAAATAAAAATAAAAATAAAAAAGGGCGACAAAAAGTAAAGTGCAAAAACTAAGACAAAAGCAAAAGGAACTTTTGTCTTATTTTTTTGTTAAGCAAAATAAAAAAAAATAAAAACAGAAGCGCGGGGGCACTTTTTATAAAAAATAAAAATAAAAACAAAAATAAAAACAGAAGCGCCCCCTGGTTTTTACGTAAAAAAGAGGGGGCGACAAAAGAGAGGGGGCACTTTTTGGTTTTTGATTTTATTTTTATTTTAAAAATAAGACAAAAGAAACTTTTGTCTTATTTTTAAAATAAAAATAAAATAAAAACCAAAAAAGACAAAAACAGACAGCAAAAAAGAGACAAAAAGGACATAGGTTCGTGGTACCCATTCATTCCACCTGCTACTGGATCTACATTTAGATCTGGCAATAAGGTATTGATATAATATTGCTCTAATTCGATAATTTGAGCAGGAGTAGACCCCACATGAAGAATGTGTAATGTTAATTCCAAATTATCATATCCATACTGTTTAAGGTATCGATAGACTCGTCGTTCACCTTTAGCAATAATTGAAGGTATAAAATATGAAGTTACTCTAGCATAAAGGTTAACAGCACCTCCTACATATGTAGCTCCAGTCACAAGATCTTTAAGAATATAAACACCCGGTTGTTTCTTTCCGTGTGTAGCAATACTTTTACGATCAAAAAAAGGATTAGAAATAGTTACTGTTTTACAGTCATGAGGTGGCTTGTCTCCATTACTAGGAGTAACATAAGTATCAACATTATGACGCTTTCATGAAAAGATTACAGATGTGCCATTAAGTAACATTAAGTTAACCATGAAAAAAAGTAGAGTCAGCTCGCAATGAAACTGCTCCCCGAACCGTACGTGATAGTTTCCCATCATACGGCTCTCCACTTAAAAGCTTCTAAATAACGAATCAAACCCCCTGTTTTTATTTTATTTTTTTATTTGCTTTTTATTTTCTTCGAAAATAAAAAACAAAAATAAGACAAAAGTTCCTTTTGCGAACAGAAGCGCCCCCTCTTTTTTATTTTAGTTTTTGCACTTTACTTTTTTATTTTCTACAGAAGCGCCCTTTTTGATTCATCAAAAAGGGCGACAAAAGTAAGTGCAAAAAAGAAAATAAAAACCGGGGCGACAAAAGGGCGACGAAAATAAAAAAGAGGACTGGTCTGAGAAAATATAATGGGCGATAGAATGAAATGAAATATATACAGTTTAAATGAGAACTGTCCGGAAAAAAATGGGTAGTCATCTTATTTGGACTTAGATTTCTTAGAGGGTTTCCTGTTAGTTACAGGGCTAACATATTTCGCAATACGTGTTAGGTCCGCATGATTGAGATCTCCTAGATGTAAGGCTGTATGGTGATATTTACATAATGGAATTTGTTTCCGTAAAACCGCTCCAGATCATTGCTGTCATGTTATATTTCCTGTCCGAATTTTATTTCTCACGTCTGCAACCTGACCCTTTTTTACAAAAAAGGGAAGTAAGTGGTGCATTTCAACGTCGTTCTCGCTACCACATAGGGCACATTTGCTGGGCAGAGAATAGGTTAATTTACCGGCTCAGGACTTCTGTAGCACAGTGTCCACCTTGTTTAGTAGATCTTTCTCAATTTCCTCATAATTGCCCTGGGCATCCTCTTCTGCAGCCTTGATTGCATCTTTGGTCCCGATGGGGTCCTTATATGTGAAACCTTTGCCAAAATCTTGTACTGAAATCAAACTTTTGGGGATCTTGATGCTTAAATCTGTCTCGGGATCGGTTAACTCAAAACCAAAGGCACCAAATGTTTTACTTAGAGTTTTGAGCTTGAATTTCCGCGCCAGAGTAAGGGCACACGATTGGCGGAGTAGTCACATAACACTATTTAGTTGAGAAAAGTTACCGGCGAAAGAGTAGGCATTTAACAGTCCTGAAATTTTACTGTTGAAGAAACGAAGAATATCGTAATGACTTAGATGGATCATGCTTGTAACCCCTTTTGCTAATACTTTACCTTGATGGTTCCGTCTCGCAAACTTGTTATCTACAATTTTATCAACTAGGCGTGAAATTGGAGCATCTACCGCTAGGCGCAGAGTAGAACGTCGAGTGATTTTATTACCTCCGTCTCCTTTGAAGGAGTTAAAAACTGACACATTATCTCGCCGTTTAATTAATGCCCCTAAAAATAAGAAACCGTCTCTTGTGTTCGTAATGGTTGTCTTATCCTCATTAAGCTCTAATCCACATACATCTAACAGGAATTTTGCAATTCGTGATTTAATATTCTGCGCTTCCTTGAAGGTAGAACATGACAATACGATGAAATCATCGGCATATCTAAGATACATGGCTTTGCGGTAGTCCTTATCATTTGTGTCAAATTTAGGAAGCTTACGCATATTTTTCAGGGCTTCAGTAGCCCTTGCTGGGTCTCGGAGTTTCCAGTACTTACGTTGATTTTCTCAGTACGTGTATTCTGGGTTAAGTTTCCTTTTCTTACTACTGTTAAATTCAGCAATAAGTTCCTCCATAAATTTGTCTAGCTTGTCTAGAACAATGTTAGATAGCAGCGGGGAGATGATACTACCTTGAGGTGTACCGATTTTACCTTTCACCAGATTCCCCTTCTGGTCGACGTATCCAGCTTCGAGGCTGCGTTCAATTAGTTTCAGAGTTCTTACGCAGGAAATGCGTTCCTTAATGATGTTTATGATCACTGAGTGTGGAATAGAGTCGAAACATTTCGTAATATCCCCATTGATTGATCATGCGTAAGGGCCACCACGCATGTGTAGTGTGTCTAGTGCATCTTTAGTCGATTTCCCTGGACGGAAACCGTAAGAATTGGGACTGAAAGTAGGTTCTCAGATTGCTTGTAAAATCAGTTGTAACGCTTTTTGCACTACCTTGTGTCGGGGATTTGCCATTTGAAGTTTCCGAACTGCTCCTGGTTTATTTGGTTTTGGGATCTCAATCATTCGTGCGGGCTCAAATCTAAATCTCCCTTCTAGAATATCTGTTGCAGTAGCCTCAAAGAACGAGTTACTAATGCGATCCAATGTTTGTGTCGATGACCCCTTGGTCATATTTCCGGGGTTGCTCTTAATTAATGAATAACTGTATTTAAGTAAATGTGAATCAATTAGACGTACGATACCATTATATTTACCATTTGAGTCAATATATTTATCCAGCTCGGCAGGCGCCCAAGGAACTTGGGCGAGTACTCTAAGATCTCTCTGGATTTCCTTACGCCTAGTAGGCGCTTTTAAGCTGCGACCCTTCGCAGGCCTGAGTGGCTTACTACTACTACGATCGCTCCGTGTCCGCATCTCGGGATTGCCCGTAGGCTCAGCCTGAGATTCCGCGGTTGCATCCCCAATTCCCGTATCGTTGTGCTTTTCGTCCTCACCTACTTGTTCATCATCTTTATCATCCTCTGGTCCCGTGGCATTTTCAGGGCTATCGTTATCGGGGGCATTGGAAGAATGAGGTAAGGACGGTGGGGTGTCTGACTTAGGCTCTTGCACATTGTTTGACTCTTCGTTAGAGCTCGCCTTAGCCAATAGGACATGATGGAGGTTAATGATACCCCCCAACATCTTCATTACTACTATTTCTAGTGTGTAACTAATTCAGCTAAGCATTGACCGACTTATCTGCTTAATAATTGGATCAAAGGTTCCCTGTAATCCGCGAAATGTGTACCAAGTTTCTCAACGTAGCCAGTATCAGACGGCTGCCCCGCATACAGCTCTTAATAGCAGCAATCAAGAGGAAATATGCATTATTTTCCCTACTACAGCGCAGAGTGCCTTATTAGGTACAAACCGGCCAGGAAGGGCAGCGAAGTAAACCGTTTTTGAGTCGGTTCCTATTTTACAACAGACATATATCCCCATGTTTAGTCCTCACAGGACGATACAGTTAGAGGGCGTACTCATTAATAAAGCATGAGCTGTAATGATAACATTATAAAGCTGAAAATTTGAGTGTAAATATTGTACACCTGGTGAAGCCAGTTCCATTCTAATAATTACACTGAATGCTGTTCCTAACATACCACTAAATACGGCAAAGATTAGGTATAATGTACCAATATCTTTAGCATTTGTACTGAATAATCATCTCGTCATAAAAAAAAATATAACAATTCTCCAATAGCCCTTAAATACACAAGCAATAAGATTATCCCTGACTCTATTCCCTACTTTCTTATCATTTATTTAATAAGGGCTAGGAGAACCGTAACAAAGGAAACAGGGAACAGTGAGAACTAGAGCTTTTTGCTCTTTTTGTCGCCCCTTTTGTCTTTTTTATTTTCTCGCAGAAAATAAAAAGTGCCCCCTCTTTTTTATTTTGGTTTTTGTCCTTTGTAAAGGACAAAAACTAAAATAAAAAAAAAATAAAAAACCAAATAAAAAGAAGCAAAAAAGAAAAAAGAAAAATAAGCAGACAAAACAGCCAAAAAGAGCAAAAAATAAAAAAATAAGTTAAGTTGTGATTACTCTTTTATATTCTAGAATATGTATTAAATATTCCTCTTATATATTTCGAAACCCAAGTTCCTTTTTTGCACTTTTTCGTTTTTGTTTTATTCTGTTTTGGCTTTTTTACTGTTTTTATTGTTTTTGTCCTTGATGTTTTTGTCTTTTTGTCTTTTTTCTTTTCTTTTTATTTTTGTCGCCCCCTCTCTTTTTTATTTATAATAAAAAGGACAAAAAGTAAGCGCAGGGGCGATAAAAAGGCAAAAAGTACAAAAAAAATAAAAAGGGAAAACAGAAAAGAAAAACAGGAAAAAAATAAAAAAGGAAAAATAAAAAATAAAAAAGACAAAAAGCCAAAAAATAAAAAAGAGCAAAAAGTCCTGTTTTATCGCCCCTTTTTATTTTTAAAAGAGAAGTGTAGAAATTTTTGAGCTTATTTTTTAGGTTATTAATATGTACTAGGATGTATTAATCTCTTTAATTTGCTAAACACAATGTACTATCACTCCTAGGTAAGCTTTGGCTGATTTGGATACCGCATATATGCAATGTTGTATCTGGCGGAATTCCGTCTTAAGCAAAAATACTAACTAATACTATGACAAACAGAACACTAAACAACCTTAAACCTTTACTTGATCCTTCTAAACTTAAACCAATTGCAACTATAGGCATTGAAACAATTAATTCTACTGACGGTGTACAAATTCCTGTTATGTTAACAGCTTATGTGCAGGGTAGTATTATGCAATATCATTTATCAACGTTTATGATAAATGGTGAAACAACTGAAGTGGCTGTTGAAAATATGTTTAAAAAATTTTTTGATGATTTTTTAATAGCTGGTAATGGGCATATTGTTTATTTACATAATTTAGGATTATTTGATGGTTACTTTTTAGCTCCTGCTTTATTAAATTCCATCGAGAATATTAAAGATCTCCAGGTGCTAATTGATGCAGATCAGAAATATATTTTAATTAAACTAAATGATAAAATCCGACATGTAAAGGTAGAGTTTAAAGATTCATTACGAATTTTGCCTATGTCTTTAAACAGTCTGGCTTCAACTTATAATGTTAAAGGTAAAACTGAAAAATATGATAGCCAGTGACAAGATTTACAATTTCATTTAAAAAATAATCCGTTAAATCCTACTGTAGATTGAATTAGATTTAAAGAGTACTCTGATCAAGATGTTCTTTGTCTCTATAAAATTATGGTAAAAACTCAAGAATGGGCTTTTACAGAGTTTAATATTGATTTAGCTTTAACTTATAGTACAGCTTCTTTAGCTGTTAGAGTATACCGAACTAAATTTCTTCCTGAAATTGAATCATTACATAAAATTTTAGAGAATGGTACAGTTGTAACTCAATTTCCTTTAATGAATCCTTGATTAGATAGTTATATTCGAGAAGCTTATTATGGTGGTTCTACAGATTACTTTAAATTGTATGGGGAAAAACTTCATTATTATGATGTTAATTCTCTATATCCAGCAGCTATGAAGATAGGTGTTCCAGGTCAATTTATTAGAATTAATACAGAACTTGATTCTCTTGATAATTTTTATGGATATGTATTAGCTAAAATTGTTTATAAGGGCGATGAAGTGCCTTTGTTACCCTATCGAATGATTGATGGTACTTTAATTTACCCTAAAGGTGAGTGAATTGGTTTATATTTTTCGGAAGAAGTTAAAGAAGCTATAAAGTATGGTTACAATATTATTCCTCTTAAAGGTTATGAATTTGAAAAAATCATGCCTTTTAATAATTATGTAGATTATTTCTATGAGTTAAAAAGTACTTCCACCGGTTTTAAACGTACACTTAATAAACTTCTTCTAAACACTTTATACGGATATTTTGGTAGAGCTATGAATGTAAATCAATGTCTTATTTGTGAGGAGAAGGAGTTAGATAACTTACTTTTGATAGATGTTGTAGACAATTATAGACCATTAGGTACTAAAGGTTATATGGTATTATTAAAAACTAATTTAAGTAAAAAAATGATCACTGAGATTAATAAAGCTACTGGAGGAAAGGGTGAAGGGCGAAAGGTATTAGTGACTTCAAATGTTTCAGTAGCTGCGGCTGTAACGGCTAATGCTCGAATTATCATGATGAAATATAAACGATTGCCAAATAACACTCTTTTCTATACAGATACTGATTCTGTATTTCTACAGAATGCTTTAGATCCTAATTTATGTAATAGTAAATTAGGTTTTATGAGAGATGAATTGTCTGGAAAAGTTGTTGATAAAGCTTATTTTTTAGGTACTAAACAATATTGCTATACATATTATGATGATAGTAATAAATTATGTACCAAATCCGTTTTCGCGGGTATTAAACGAGACTCTTTATCATTAGACGATTTTAAACAAATGAGTCAAAAAAAAATTATTACCATTGAAGATAAAGGACAAACTTTTTATCGAAATTTTATTAAACAGACTATTACTGTAAGTAAAACCCCCTCAAAATTTATTCAAATGAATTCCAAAAAGGCTTTATCAATAGATAATACCTTTATTACCCCGACGATTGACCTTAAATATGTTCAGTACACTGCTAAACTACAAGAATTAGCTACAAGGATTCTTAAAAAATTTATTCGTAAAATGCATGATGTTAAAAAACGATTATTTGTTTAATCTATTCTCTCCCCTTTTTATCCCCCCCTTTTTATTTTTTGTCCCCCCTTTTTATCTTTTCTTTATTTTTCTGTTTCTGGTTTTTATTTTGCCTTTTTGTCCTTTTTATTTTTCTCTTTCCAAAAATAAAAAAGACAAAAACCAAAATAAAAATAAAAAAGGAACTTTTGTCTTATTTCTTTTTATTTTTATTTTTTGCAAGAAGTGCAAAAAGTGAAAAATAAGAAAAAATAAAAAGTGCCCCCTCTTTTTCTGGTTTTTGTCGGGCGCTTATTTTTTGCCTTTTTTTATTTTCTTTTTTATTTCTTTTTTATTTTCTTTTTTATTTTTCGACTTTTTATTTTTATTTTTCCCTTTTTTGCTGTCTTTCTTTTTTTGTGCCCCCTTTTTATTTTTTCCACTTTTTGCCTTTTTGTCTCGCCCCTTTTTTGGTTTTCGAAAAACCAAAAAATAAGTTCCTTTTTTTTATTCTATCGCCCAAGTCCCTTTTTTTTATTCTAATTTTTAAAAATAAAAAAGGAAAAGTTCCTTTTCCTTTTTTATTTTTAAAATTAGTTTTTTGTCTAGACAAAAAGTAAAAAGGGGCGCTTGTTTTTTATTTTTGTCGCCCCCTTTTTGGAAAAAATAAGACAAATAAAAAGTGCCCCCTCTTTTTTCGACTTTTTCTTTTTTCCTTTTTTTGCTCTTTTTATTCTTATTTTAAAAAATAAGCGCCCCCTGCGCTTATTTTTTTAAAATTAGAATAAAAAAAAGGGACTTATTTTTTATTTTATTTTTTTGGCGAGAGAAAAAATAAGACAAAAATAAGCGACAAGCGCCCCCTGGGGGGGCGACAAAAAAGACAAAAAAGGGGCGCATATTTAAAAAAATAAAAAAGACTAAAAGACAAATGTCCTAGGGAAATTGATGAAAAGAGAAAGGGAACGAGGAGGCTAAAGTAAAACTAAGATATAAGAACAGTACGTTTATTATTTATCCTATTTATTCTGTTTTACTGCTAGCCCTGTCCCTATGTATGATAGGGAAAGAGTGAGAGATAAAACAGGTAAGAAGGATAAAATAATTAAATTTCTGCTGCACATTAGAGACCTGCCTACTACATTAACAGTGTGAAATACCTAAGTTAATTTATTCCTTTTAGTTTCGATTATGTTTTTAACTAGGGAAAGAAAAGGAAAAAAGATAGTGTGTCAAGTCTATTAAAAATCTAAAATCATGCTACAAGCTGCAAAATACATTGGGTCAGGATTAGCTACTATTGGATTAGCCGGTGCTGGAGTTGGAATTGGAGTAGTATTCGCAGGTTTAATTACTGGAGTTGCTAGAAACCCAGGAATGAGATCAACTTTATTCTCTTACGCTATTCTAGGGTTCGCTCTATCAGAAGCTACAGGATTATTCTCACTTATGATGAGTTTCCTATTACTATACTCATAGTATATTATTATTAAGTACTAATAGGTCCCCCCTTATGTCCTTTTTATTTTTTATTTGTTTTTTATTTTCTTTTTTGCACTTTGTAAAGTGCAAAAACTAAAATAAAAAGAAAAATAAGACAAAAGGAACTTTTTTATTTTTATTTTCTCGCAGAAGCGCGAGGGCGACAAAAACCAGAAAAGGAAAATAAAAAGGGGCGAGAAAAAAAATAAGACAAAACAGGGAACAGCTCAGTACACATATTATATTATTTTATATAATCCTCTTATATAATATAGTTGGTACCAAGATCTAGGTTGCCGATGTAGTACTTTCTGTTCCCTCCCCGTGTCTTGATTCCTTTTTGCCCTTTTATTTTTAACTACTCTTTTTGTTATTTATTTTTTGCTGTCTGTTTTGGTTTTCTTTTTTGTCTCTTTTGGTTTTCTGTTTTTATTTTTTACTTTTTGTCTAGACAAAAAACTAAAAAATAAAAAAGAAAAACCAAAAAGTGCCCCCTCTTTTTATTTTTTATTTACAAAACAGGAAAAAAATAAAAACAGAAAAACAGGCGAAGAAGCGCCCAAGTCCCTTATCCGACAAAAAAGTAAAAAATAAAAAGCTCAAAAAAATAAAAAACAAGCGCCCCCTTTTCCTTTTTATTTTTCTAGAAAAATAAAAAACAAAAAAAGGTACTTTTTTTAAAAAAGGGCGACAAAAAGCAAAGGGAGCAGGTGATGTTAATAAAGTACTAACAGAATAGTGCAGATCCGTCAAAATAATATTAGGGAACAGTCCAAATAAGAACATAGAAAAGACAAATGGTAATAGCACCATAAATTCTCTTCTAGTCAAATCTGTAGCGTAACCTAGGTAAGGGCTAAATTGTCCTCCTGCTAATCTAGCATATAGTCAAATAGAATAAGCAGCCGAGAATACAATTCCAGAAGACATAGCAAATCCTACTACAGGGTTTCTCTGCACAGCACCAGTTAGTGATAAGAACTCTCCGATTCAATTAATAGTTAGAGGTGTAGACATATTTCCTAAAATTAGTAAGAATAAAACTAAAGAAAAAATAGGCATATATTGGATAAGACCACGGAAATATCTAATTTGTCTTGTGTGATATCGATTATATAAAACACCACCCAGACAGAAGAATAGGGCAGGACTAACAAACCCATGACCAATAGATAATAAAATAGCTCCCTCAATACCTTGTAAAGTATCTGAGAACAATCCAATTACTACAACAGACATATGAGCAACTGATGAATATGCAATTAATACTTTAAAATCAGTCTGTCTTAAAATAGTCAATGAACTATATACTAATGTTACGACACATAAAGTCTGGACTAATGGTGAAAAGTATGATGTTGCTTCAGGTAGAAGAGGAATTAGTACTCTAATGTAACCATATGTAGCAAGTTTTAAAATTAATCCAGCTAATACCATTGAAGTTGAAACATCAGCTTGTACATGTGCCCTACTTAATCAAATATGAACAGGTAATAGAGGAGTTTTAATTGCAAGACTCATAAAAATAGCTAATCATAACCATCTCTGCTGGTTAAAACTAATATCTGCTAAAGATAAAACTTCAAAATCAGTACTTCCAACATGATAGAAGATTACTAAAAAAGCTAATAGCATAAATAATGACCCAAATAATGTATATAAAAATAGCAAGAATGAAGCACGTACTTTATCTGCACTAGCACCTCAAATACCAATAATTAGGAACAATGGAATCAATACCGATTCAAAGAATACATAGAATAAAAGTAAATCTAGAACTACGAAAACACAGATTAATAAACTTTCTAGGACTAAGAAAGCAATCATGAAAGATTTAATGTTGTGTTTAATATTATCTCAACTGGCTAATAAACATAATGGTAATGTAAATGTAGTTAATAATACAAAGTAAAGAGATAAGCCATCAACACCAAGTGCCCAAGTTTCGTTCCCATTCGGAACATGGGAAAGGGCGGGTGCTTTTGACACATCTGTTCCGCTTTTTGATTCCATCAAAAAATTAGGGAAAAAAGATTTATCAAAATTTAGGCTAGTAAATGATTGAGTAAACTGGAAAGAACTTGAGCTACTATCAAATTCAGCCCATAAAATCATTGATAAAATGAAGGTGATTACAGTAGCTAGAAGGGCAACACGTTTTACCCTTGAAACTTCTACGGCTGTAGAGTCATTCATGGGGAATAAAACTAGAGCCCCCAATAGAGGAATAATAATCAATGATGTAAGCATAATAAAGAAGGGTACCTTTAAAAAGGAAGAATATGAACATGACACCCAGCGTTGTTTTACTTATACCGATCCCCATCCTTTTTAGTTTTTACTGCTTTTGGTTTTTTGTTTGTCGCTTGGTTTTGTCTTTGAGAAATCAAAAAATAAGTTCCTTTTAGTTTTTATTTTGTCGCTTATTTTTTTTCGTTTTTTGTCGCCCCGGTTTTTACGTAAAAAAGAGGGGGCGCTTGTCGCCCTTTTATTTTTATTTTTGAAAAATAAAAACAGGAAAAAATAAGTCCCTTTTTTTTGCTCTTTTTTATTTTTCTTTTGCTTTTTATTTTCTCTTTTCCTTTTTTTTTGCTGTTTTTATTTTTGTCGAGGGGGCGCTTTATTTTTGTTTTTATTTTGGTTTTCCTTTTTTGCTGTTTTTATTTTTCAAAAGGAAAAAAGAAAATAAAAAACCAAATAAGCGCCCCCTGGTTTTTATTTGCTTTTTTGTCCTTTACTTTTTTATTTTATTTTTTGCCGGGCAAAAAGCCCAAAAATCAAAAACAAAGGACAAAAACCAAAATAAAAAAGAGGGGGCGACAAAAATAAAAAATAAAAGGAAAATCAAGCGGGCACTTTTTATTTTTCTTTATTTTTATTTTGAAAAGGAAAAGGAAAAGTTCCTTTTCCTTTTCAAAATAAAAATAAAGAAAATAAAAAAGACAAAAACAAAAGAAAAATAAGCGACAAAAGACAAGCGCCCCCTGGTTTCGAAAAGGGGGGGCGACAAAAAGACAAAAAAAAACCAAAGCCAAAAACGGAGCAGAAAGGGAAAGAGTAAAACGAGCAGAGGAATAAACATGGTATCCAAATAGATTGGTCTTCTTATATAACCATACTTCTTCATTCCTTCCTTCTTCCCCTTTTTGTGGTTTTTGCTGTTTTGTTTTGTCTTTTTGTCTTCTGTTTTTATTTGTTTTTTATTTTCTTTTTTGCACTTACTTTTTATTTTCTGTAGAAGCGCCCTTTTTGATGGTTTTTATTTTTCTGTTTTTATTTTAAAAATAAGACAAAAGGAACTTTTGTCTTATTTTTAAAATAAAAAAAGAAAAATAAAAATAAAAAAGGGCGACAAAAAGTAAAGTGCAAAAACTAAGCGCCCCCTGGTTTTTATTTGCTTTTTATTTTGCCAAAATAAAAACAAATAAAAAAGAGGGGGCGACAAAACAAATAAAAAAGACAAAAAGGGGAGAAATGAACAAGCTGAAAAGCCTGGGTAGAAGAGGAGTGTAAAAAGTTACTCCTGTTTTTGGTTTCGAAATAAAAAAGACTCTGAAACTGCTAAATCAAATAGCGTATTTTCTAAAATACCAGTTACAGGCACTAAAATTAAGAATCAAGCAAAATAGAAATATGTTGATAAGGCTCCAATAGTAATAAAAGGCTGTTCAACGTGTTGACTACCAATGTACATTAATACAAAGAAGTTGGCCACAAAAAGTCAGAACATGAATCGACTTAGCGGTCTGAATTGGTTTCCACGAACTCTACTTACATCTAATACTGGCATTAGAAGAAGAATTAATAATGAGAAGAACATGCATAGTACTCCAATAATTTTTGAAGGGATAGATCGTAAAATAGCATAGAAAGGTAATAAATATCATTCAGGTACAATCGAAGCCGGTGTCTGCATCGGATTAGCTGGAATATAGTTATCACTATGTCCTAAATAGTTAGGTGCATAAAATACCATAATTGACAATACCAGTAAAAATAGGAAAACAGTAACTAGATCTTTAAACGTGAAATATGGGTGAAATGGAAGCCGATCAGTATTACCTGAAACACCTAATGGATTGCTACTTCCATGCTCATGTAAAGCTAATAGATGCATAGCAGCCAAAGCAGCTAAGATAAATGGTAGTAAGTAATGTAATGAGAAAAATCTATTTAATGTTGCATTATTTACACTAAAACCTCCTCATACGAACTGAACGAAATCCGTTCCAATTCATGGAATAGCTGAAAGTAAATTAGTAATCACGGTTGCGCCCCATAAACTCATCTGACCATAGGGTAAAACATACAACGCCTCTAGTTCACTAATATAGATAATAAGATTAGCGACAGCTGTACCTAGTCAATTAATCAATCCCAGTATACACTTTTCTGATTAATCTCACTCTAGGCCTTGGAGGTTATTAACCCAGGCGTCCGACTGTACATTAAGCGGCATCACAGCCACCCACAAGTGACCCAGTCTGTAGCGATTGTACACACAACCGACGGTCTGAAGAGCTTACATCTCTCTTTAACCGTTTTCACTTGTATAGCCAGTTAATCTAACTATTTGGTTAACCAATATCCCTGTCAGGATATTTTACTCGTCATATACCCTTTTCTCCTACATGTAGATTCTGTTAAGGGGATCAAGTAAGACTATGGTTAATTAAGCATTGAACTTTTCGTTTTCACAGCAGAAACAGGAGAAGAACTAACTAACCATTTATTTTTGACGATTCCATTACTTTTCAAGGCTCTTCTAACTGTTTTTTCACTACATCTAATATAATCTGCTACTGCAGGAATAGTCCGAATGGTAATGAACAACTCATTATTGGGTAGTAAGGACCCGTCAAAGAAAGAAACTCTATACAACCCCACATTAGCAGATTTCATAGAAATCAACTGCTTAGTAGCTTCACTAAATGGAGCTCTATTCAACGCCGCAATACGCATTCGTTCAACAACCATCTGAGATAATTGTTTTCCTCTATTTAAAGCACCAATAGTAGCACGTCGTACATCAGAATACTTAAGACGCATTGCTGCTTTAGTTTCTTCTGTATGAAAAACTCCAGTAGTGTTACCTGCCACTCTCGCAATGTTGTAAGCAGTGGGTAAATTGTTAATATAATTAGTTTCTAGGTCCAGCAAGTTTTGGTTGTCTAACTGTGAAGATCAAAACCATCAATAGTTTCAATAACAATAAATGCAAAATTATCAAGCCCATATTTCTTTACTGCTAAAGAAACTAAATGAGACCCGTTTAGACCATATAAGTGTTTATGGAATCTAATATGCATTCTTCCACAGATTCCGCTACCAACATACATATCACCATTAATTAAATTGATGATACCATATACACCAGCACATCTTTTAATGCTAGAGGTAACGGTTTGTTTTGTTGTAGGTGAATCAAGGTTTTCTCATGTAGCTACAGGTTTGATTCCATTCTTATTAAGAATGGCCTTTAATCGTGCAGACATAGTCAATGATGTAAAATGATGTGAAGAGCTAGTTCAATCATTAAATTCCAAGTTCAATTCATAAATAATCCATTTTGGGCTTATTACAAACCCAAAAATGCAGTAGCCATCATTAAAACTAAGATAATAACTCCAATAGATCATAATAACACTCTAGGTGATCGGTATGATCCGTAATAAAGTCCTCGTCCAATATGTAAATAAACGAAGATGAAGAAGAAAGAGGCTACATTGGCGTGTAGATATCGGATTAATCATCCGTAGTGTACATCTCTCATGATATGTTCTACACTAACAAAAGCAAGATCAATGTTAGGTGTGTAATGCATCGCAAGAGTAATACCTGTTACAATTTGGATAATTAAACAGACACCTAATAGTGAACCAAAGTTTCACATATATGAAAGACTAGCAGGTTGTGGAGAATCAACCATGTAACTATTCATAAGACCTAAAATAGGGTGAGATTTAAGTAAACGCATAATAATAATAAATACCTAATAAATAATGTAGAGATAAACCCTTGATAATTATTCTCCCTCTCTCTCGGATTCCTCTTTTTTGTCTTGGGCACTTTTTATTTTTTGGTTTTTATTTGCTTTTTGTCTCGCTTGTTTTTTATTTTTTGCCTGTTTTTCTTTTTGGTTTTCGAAATAAAAAAGAAAAATGAAGCGCCCCCTCTTTTTTACTTTTTTATTTTTTATTTAAAAAAATAAGGACAAAAGGAACTTTTGTCCTTATTTTTTTTAATAAAAATAAAAAAAGTAAAAACCGGGGCGACAAAACCAAAAAAGACAAAAACCAAAAAGGACAGCAAAAAAGAGACAAAAAAGAGTAAAAAATGTAAAAGCAGAAAACGGAGTAAAAGAAAAGGGCTAGGGAGAATAAAGAGATTCCCATCACTTCATGAACAGATGGGAAAGTGAGAGATAAATTAAACAAATTATAAATTAGTCTATAAACTTGAAGATTTAGTCCATCCTAATTATTTATTTCTGTCGCTTATTTTTTTTACTCGCTTTTTTTTCTTCTTGTCTTTTTGTCTTATTTTTTTACGACTTTTTGCCTTTTGTCCTTGATTTTTGTCGCCCTTTTTTAGTTTTTTGTGGTTTTTGCTGTTTTTATTTTTCCAAAATAAAAAATAAAAGGACAAAAAGTAAAATAAAAAATAAGTCCCTTTTTTTGGTTTTGTCGCCCTTTTTCCTTTTTATCTGCTCTTTTTGAAAAAAAGAGCTGATAAAAAACAAAAAAAGTACCTTTTAGTTTTTATTTTTCTAGTTTTTTGTGGTTTTTACTGTTTTTTATTTTTCCAAAATAAAAAAATAAAAGGACAAAAAGTAAGCGGAGGGCGACAAAAAGAAAAAGGGGCGACAAAAAGTAAAAAGGGGCGCTTATTTTTGGTTTTTGTCCTTTTGTCGCCCCAGGGGGCGCTTAGTTTTGGTTTTTTCCTTTTTATTTTTTGCTGTTTTTATTTTGTTTTTTGGAAAAAACAAAATAAAAAATAAAAAAGCTCTGCTCTTGGTTTTGTCGCCCCTTTTTAAAAAAAGGTACTTTTTTTAAAAAAGGGCGCTTGGTTTTTGTCTCGCGCGCTTGTTTTTTATTTTTTGGGCTTTTTGCCCGGCAAAAAATAAAATAAAAAAGTATGCGCCCAAGGAACTTATTTTTTATTTTCTTTTTTTACGAGAAAAAATAAGACAAAAGGAACTTTTGTCTTATTTTTTTCTCGTAAAAAAAGGAAAATAAAAAGGGGCGAGACAAAAAAGAAAAAAATAAAAATAAAAACAAAAACCAAAAAGAAAATAAAAACCACAAAAAAGTAAAAACAGCCAAAAAGGAAAAAAGGAAAATAAAAACAGCAAAAAAATAAAAACAAAAAACCAGGAGAAAAATAAAAACAGGAATCAAAAAAAAGAAAAATAAAGCAAGAAAAAAAAAGAAAAGGGGAAGGGAGTGATAGTTTAGAAATGGAATAATAAATAAACAAGATTAGAATAAGCCTAATACTTATGTGATATAAAGAACCCAGGTTTTATTTGATAATAAATGTTACTTTACTCTCTTTTGTCTTTTTGTCTTTTTTATTTTCTTTTTTATTTTAAAAATAAGACAAAAGTTCCTTTTGTCTTATTTTTAAAATAAAAAAAGAAAATAAAAACAAAAATAAAAACAAAAATAAAAACAGAAGCGATAAAAAGAGCAAAAAATAAAAAAGACAAAAGGGCGATAAACAAAAAACAAAACAAAGAATAACTAGTGCTCAGTTTATTCTTTTTCTAACTAGGAACAACAACAATTAGACTAAACATACAGAATAATAATTATTCGCGCGCCATCTTAACAACAATTAGTTACTTTTACCCAATAAAAATATTTATAAGAAGAATATACATTATAAAACCGTTTATTTATACACTCTATCTTTTGACCAGATTCCCTTTCTCTAAATCACTATGTTCACTTTTTCCTTTTTATTTTTTAGACAAAAACAGGCAAAAAATAAGCGCCCCTTTTTATTTCGTCGCCCAAGCCCCTTGGGCGCTTATTTTAAAAAATAAGGACAAAAGGAACTTTTTGTCCTTATTTTTTTAAATAAAAAAAGAAATAAAAAAAAGGAACTTGGGCGACAAAACAGCAAAAAAGGGCGAGTGAAAAGAAAAACTAAGCGAAAAAGGACAAAAAAGACAAAACCATGGAGGAAAAATAGTAGAAAGGCAAGGAAAAAAGGAGAAAAGGCGAAACAGACAAGATAGGATTCGAACCTACTGTACACAAATGTACACCGAATAGCAATCAGCTCACCCTTTCCAATAGGCAACTTGTCCATACTTATCTTCACTTTTTTTTCTTTGCTTGCCTTTTTGCGCTTTATTTTTTTTTTTTCTGTAGTACTTTGTACTGCAGATAAAAAAAGTACAATCCAAAAGAAAAACTTAGCCATAAGTCACTACTTTTTTCTTGCTTATTTTTTTTTTATTTTTGTCTGGTTTTTATTTGCTGTTTTTATTTTTGGTTTTTGTCCTTTGTTTTTTATTTAGAAAAATAAAAAAGAGCAAAAAATAAAAAAAGGGCGACAAAACCAAGGCGAAGAAAACATATAGGTATTAACAGATTTGAACTGTTGGCCCTTAAGTTAAAAGCTTAACGCTCTACCACTGAGCTAAATACCCTTATACTGGGTCAATTTTTTTTTTTATTATTATTTCTTACGCCTTTTACTCGCTTATTTTTATTTTTCTGGCACTTTTTACTTTTTGTCTTTTTTATTTTTTTCTTTCGTCGCCCAAGTCCCTTTTTTTTATTCTAATTTTGTTTTTTATTTTCTTTTTTCCTTTTTTTGCAAAAAAGGAAAACCAAAATAAAAAAGAAAAATAAGCGCCCCCTGGAGGGGGCGACGAAAAGTTCCTTTTTCTATTTTTAAAATTAGAATAAAAAGGGGCGCTTATTTTTGCTTTTTATTTTCTTCGAAAATAAAAAAAGGGGGGCGACAAAAAGACAAAAAGAGAAAATAAAAACGACAAAACCAAAAAAAGACAAAACCAAGCGAGTAAAAAACAAGCAGATACACCTGGGTTAATTTGACTCGAACAAATATCTTGAGCTTCCAAATAGCTCCGTCATGCCATTAGACCATAACCCATGGTTGATTGAAATTTACGGTTTCATATGTTGTATATCTCTTCTTTTCTCCCTTTTTCATTTACTATCCAAAACAGTCCTAGAAAGATGATGAAACAAGTGATCCTGGCCTGACTGTTTTTACTTTTTTCTGTTTTTGTCTTTTTGTCGCTTTATTTTTCCCGCCTGTTTTTCTTTTTCTTTTACTTTTTTATTTTGGTTTTTGTCCTTTGTAAAGGACAAAAAAGAAAAATAAAAAGTAAAAAGTAAGTGCAAAAAAGAAGCGCCCCCTGGGGGGAGGGGGCACTTTTTGGTTTTTTATTTTATTTTGATTTTAAAAATAAGACAAAAGGAACTTTTGTCTTATTTTTAAAATCAAAATAAAATAAAAACCAAAAAAGACAAAAAGACAAGCGGAGGGGCACTTTTTATTTTCTTTTTTATTTTAAAAATAAGACAAAAGGAACTTTTGTCTTATTTTTAAAATAAAAACAGAAAATAAAAAAGACAAAAAGACAAAATAAAAACCAAGCGCAAAAAAGGAAAAAGGTGAAAAATGTAACAAACTAAAATCTGCCAAATCTAGGAATCGCACCTAGGACAACTGTTTACAAGACAGTCATTTTACTACTAAACTAATCTGACCAGAAAGGTTAACCATCCTATATAATTTAACTCCCGACATGGGGCGTACTTTCTTTCATTGCTAGCTTTTTAACTTTTTACTCCCCGTTTTCTGTCCTTATTTTTGTCTTTTTTACTTTTTGTCGCCCCGGTTTTTATTTTCTCGCAGAAAATAAAAAAGAGGGGGCGCTTCTGTTTTTATTTTAAAAATAAGACAAAAGGAACTTTTGTCTTATTTTTAAAATAAAAAAAAGAAAATAAAAAACCAAAAAGTGCCCCTTTTTATTTTTGAAAAAAAGCTTCTTTCTTTTATTTGTAAAAAGAGACAAAAAACTAGACAAAAAATCAGAAAAACAAGCAAAAAAAACAGAACAGGAATAAATCCCTTACCAACCTAATCCTTGACATATAGAATAAGGTGGATCAGTATAAAAGTAGATTAGACTGGATAAGAATCGAACTTACGCGGCTACAATGAAAATGTAGTATTCTACCACTAAATTACCAGTCCTCCATTACTAGCATATACCGACACTCTCTCCTTTTTTCTCTTTTTATTTTTCTTTTTTATTTTAAAAATAAGACAAAAGGAACTTTTGTCTTATTTTTAAAATAAAAACAGAAAATAAAAAAGACAAAAAGACAAAAGGCAAAAAGTGGAAAAAAATAAAAAACCAAGAAAAATAAAAAAGACAAAAAGTGCGCGCCTATTACTATATGCGAATCCAGGAATTGAACCCAGAACTACTAGGCATGAGCTAGTGATGATACCTTTTCACCAATTCGCGTTATTTATGTTTTTATTTTTGTCGCCTTTTTTGGTTTTTCTCGCTTGATTTTTCCTTTTTTTATTTTCTGTTTTTATTTGTTTTTGTCGCCCCCGCGCTTAGTTTTTGCACTTTACTTTTTTGTCGCCCCCTTTTTATTCTAATTTTGTTTTTTATTTTCGAAGAAAATAAAAAACAAAATTAGAATAAAAAAAAGGAACTTGGGCGCTTGGTTTTTGTCCTTTTTATTTCATTTTTCTTTTCTGTTTTTATTTTAAAAATAAGACAAAAGGAACTTTTGTCTTATTTTTAAAATAAAAAAAGAAAAGAAAAACAGGCGGGCAAAATAAAAACCAAAAACGACAAAAAAGAGAAGCGCCCCCTCCCTTATTTTTCCAAAAATAAGGGAGGGGGCGACAAAAGTAAGTGCAAAAAAAGAAAATAAAAAAGCAAAAATAAGACAAAAGGAACTTTTTTATTTTTACGTAAAAACCAGAAAAAGAAAAAAAATAAAAAGGGGCGATAAAAACAGCAAAAAAAAAGAAAAAAGAAAAACAAGTGCGTTATTGGGTAGGCATGATTCGAACATGCGATGGTAGTACCAATTTATTTACAGTAAATCTCCTTAACCAACTAGGAAAACTACCCAAATTACAAGTCACTTGTTTCCCTTTTTGTCTTTTTGTCTTTTATTTTTTATTTTTGTCCTTTTGTCGCCCTTTTTCCTTTTTATTTGGTTTTTGTCTCGCCCCCTCCTTTTTATTTTGGTTTTATTTTTAGAAAAAAAAATAAAAACCAAAATAAAAACAGGGGGCGCTTGTTTTTTATTTTTTGCCTGTTTTTCTTTTCGGTTTTTTATTTTGCAAAATAAAAATAAAAAAGAAAAGAAAAATGAAGCGCGGGGGCGACAAAAAGTATGCGCCCCTTTTTGGAAAGGAAAAGTTCCTTTTCCTTTTTTATTTTTAAAAATTAGAATAAAAAAAAGGAACTTATTTTTTGGTTTTTATTTTCTTTTTATTTTAAAAATAAGACAAAAGGAACTTTTGTCTTATTTTTAAAATAAAAAGAAAATAAAAAACCAAAAAGGGGCGAGACAAAAAAGAGAAAAATAAAAAGTAAAAATAAAAAACCAAGCGACAAAACCACAAAAATAAAAACAGCAAAAACTAAGTCAAGTAACAGATGGACCGAGAAAAGAGGAAGTCGAGCTTAAATCATAGAGCGATTGCCTTAGAAAAGAATCGAACTTTAAATACCGAGATCTTCAATCAAGTGCATTACCTTTATGCTACTAAGGCCATTCCCTATTCTTCATTAGTTTTTACTCGCCCCTTTTGTCTCTTTTTGCTGTTTATTTTTTTATTTTTATTTTTTATAAAAAGCCCTGTTTTTCTTGGCTGTTTTTAGTTTTTCTTTTTTTATTTTCTTTTTTTATTTGTTTTTTATTTTCTTTTTTATTTTAAAAATAAGACAAAAGGAACTTTTGTCTTATTTTTAAAATAAAAACAGAAAATAAAAAGCAAAAATAAGACAAAAGTTCCTTTTGCGAACAGAAAATAAAAAAAAGAAAAAAGGAAAAATAAAAAAGAGGGCGAAAAGAAAAACCAAAACACCGAGTCAAAAAAGGGAAGGAAGGGAGTAAAACAAAATAAGTACGGGAGTAAAAAAAAAAGAAAGAAAGGAATAGATATCAATCCCTTTCTGTGAGTCGGGTTGGAGATAAGGCGAATCGAACGCCTATAACAGTGATGCAAACACAGTGTAATGCCATTATACTATACCCCCTTCTTGATTTTGCCCTTTTTACTTTTTTGTACTAGGGGTTGGTTTGTTTGTGGCCTTTATTTTCTTCTTATCGCCTCTCGCTCTTTGATTCCTGGTTTTTTACTTTTTGTCTTTTTTGGTTTTTCGAAAAAACCAAAAAGTGCCCCTCCCCTTTTTACTTTTTTATTTTATTTTTAGAAAAAATAAAATAAAAACCAAAAAAAGGGGCGCTTATTTTTTGCACTTTTTAGTTTTTGCCTTTTTGTCTTTCTGTCTTTTTGTCTTTTTGTCGCCCCCGCGCTTCATTTTTCTTTTTGTCGCCCCCAGGGGGCGACAAAAACAGGCGAGAAAAAATAAGACAAAAGGGCGAGACAAAAAGAAATAAGGAAAGAGGAAAAGGAATAAATCAAGAGGGCTAAATAGATACAAGTAGTGGGACTTGAACCCACACGGTTATAAACCACAGTTTCCTAAGAACTGTTCGGCTACCAATTACGACATACTTGCGACCACTCCTTCTCTTTCTTTTTACTCCCGTACTTTTTTTGTTTTACTTCAGGAAGGGCGTACTCCGTTTTCATTACTCCCTTTCCCTTTCCCTTTCCCTTTCCCTTTCATTTTTTTCTTCAGCTTTTTTACTCTCGCCCTTTTGTCTTTTTTATTTTTCTTTTCTGGTTTTGTCGCCCCTCCGCTTCTGTTTTTATTTGCTTTTTATTTTCTGTTTTTATTTTAAAAATAAGACAAAAGGAACTTTTGTCTTATTTTTAAAATAAAAAAAGAAAATAAAAAACAAATAAAAAAAGAAAATAAAAATAAAAAAGTTTCTTTTGTCTTATTTTTTTTTCTGACCAAAAAAAAGAAAATAAAAAATAAAAATAAGGACAAAAATAAAAACAGAAGCGGAGGGGCACTTTTTTATTTTTTCTTTCTGTTTTTACTTTTTTGTGGTTTTTGCAAAAAGGACAAAAACCAAAAAGAAAGAAAAATAAAAAAGACAAAACCTAAAACAAAAAAAGACAAAAGAAAAAAGAGTGCAAAAACTAGACAAAAACTAGACAAAAAAAAATAAAAAAGACAAAAACAAAACAAAAATGAATGAACTAGTTCATTCCCGGAATCAACGGGGAGTAAAAAAAGAAGTACGGGAGTAAAAAGCAGAAGGGGAAGGGCAGTTAAAATTTAGCCTCCAAGGTTTTAGTTGATAATCAGTTAACCTTCGTTAAATTAACTTTCTTATATCTTAATACGCTTAGATCTTATCTTTGGCCTTGCCTTTTTCATCTCTCCCTCCCTTCCGCACTCCCTTCCTTCCCTTTTACTCTTTTGTCTCTTTTTTGCTGTTTATTTTCAAAAAGAAGCGCTTATTTTTTCGTTTTTTATTTTTCGTCGCCCTTTTTTACGTAAAAAATAAGTCCCTTTTTTTTATTGTCGCCCCCTCCAGAAAAAGAAAATAAAAAAAAAAAAAAATAAAAACAGAAGCGCCCCCTGGTTTTTATTTGTTTTTTTATTTTCTTTTTTCAAAAACCAAAATAAAAACAAAAATAAAAAAGAGGGGGCGACAAAAGCAAAAATAAGGGAGGGGGCACTTTTTATTTTTAGTTTTTGCCTTTCGACGGCAAAAAAGAAGCGCCCCCTTTTTTACTTTTTATTTTTATTAAAAAAAATAAGGACAAAAGGAACTTTTGTCCTTATTTTTTTTTTTTATTTTCTGTTTTTATTTTTTGCAAAAAAATAAAAACAGAAAATAAAAAACAAATAAAAATAAAAAAGTAAAAAAGGGGGCGACAAAAAGACAAAAGGACAAAAACCAAAAGAGTCGGGGCAAAAATATAAATAGAGCTAATATATATAAGATAGGCTATTTTTAACTCCCTTATTTTACTTGCTAGACCCATGATGTCATATTAAGTATAGACATTACCCCAAATATCCTCTTTGCTGACTTTGTTTATTTATAATTCCTTTCTTTCATTTTTTTTCTTTTGGATTGTACTTTTTCTTTTGCCCTGCTTTTCTGCTTATTTTTTCACTTTTTGGTTTTTGTCTTTTTCTGTTTTGTCGCCCTTTTTTAGTTTTTTATTTTCGAAAATAAAAACCAAAAAATAAGCCCCTTTTTTTTTATTCGAATTTTGTTTTTTATTTGGTTTTTTATTTTTCTAGTTTTTTGTCTAGACAAAAAGTAAAAATAAAAACAGCGAAAAATAAAAACAGCAAAAATAAAAATAAAAGGAAAGGGCAAAAGGGAATCGAGAGGAAAGTAGAGATAAACAGTGAAAGGTTCCTCCTTAATATCGTCCCAACTTTAGCTATAGTTTGCTTCCATTATCTCTCTTTTCGCCAGCTTTTTTGTCTCGCCCCTTTTTGGTTTTTTGTCGCCCCCTCCCCCCAGGGGGCGCTTATTTTATTTGTTTTTTATTTTCTGTTTTTATTTTAAAAAATAAGACAAAAGGAACTTTTGTCTTATTTTTAAAATAAAAAAAGAAAATAAAAAGCAAAAATAAGACAAAAGTTCCTTTTGCAAAAAACCAAAAAATAAGCAACTTTTTGTCCTTTTTATTTTTCTCTTTTTTTTCCTTTTTGTCGCTTGGTTTTTTATTTTGTCGCTTATTTTTAAAATAAAAATAAGCGACAAAAGTAAAAACAAGCGCCCCCGAAAAGTTCCTTTTCGGGGCGACAAAAGGAAAAAATGGAAAAATAAAAAAGACAAAAACCAAAAAGGTAAAAAAATAAAAAAGACAAAACCAAGCAAAAAATAAAGCAAAAAATGAAAGGAAAGGGAATCGTTGTAGTGATCGTTTGTTTGACAAATTTAGTATGTTATCTGTTTTATATAGTTTACTTGAGGTCCTTATTGTCCTAGTCCCCATTTTACTTTCTGTGGCTTTCATGACAATTATTGAGCGTAAAGTACTTGCCAGTATGCAACGTAGAGTAGGTCCTAATGTAGTAGGTTACTTTGGAATTATGCAACCGTTCGCCGACGCCCTAAAGCTAGTTGTTAAAGAAACAGTTGTACCTCAGCACGCAACAAGAAGTTTATTCTTTTTAGCACCCGTAATTAGTTTAGTTTTCAGTCTTCTAGGTTGAGCAGTAATCCCATTTGGAAGTGGTTTAGCCTTAAGTGATTTTAGTCTTGGTATTTTATATTCATTAGCTATTTCATCAATCGGTGTATATGGAATTTTATTTGCAGGGTGATCTGCAAACTCTAAATATGCTTTCTTAGGTTCATTGCGAAGTACCGCTCAAATGATTAGTTATGAGTTAATTCTTAGTTCTGCAGTTCTAGCTGTTATTTTACTAACGGGTACTTTCCACTACACTTCAATTATCGAAAGTCAACAGAGTGTTTGATTTATTATCCCACTTCTACCATTATTCATTGTATTTTTCATCTCAGTATTAGCCGAAACTAATCGTACACCATTTGATTTACCTGAAGCGGAATCTGAATTAGTAGCAGGATTCTTTACTGAGCATAGTAGTATTATTTTTGTGTTTTTCTTCCTTGCTGAATACTCTTCTATTGTTTTAATGTCAACATTCAGTGCTATTTTATTCTTGGGGGGTTATATTATGCCTGAAATTTTTGCTAATGATACCTTTATTAATATTCAAAGTGTTATCTTAGGATTAAAAACATGTATTTTCTGTTTCATTTTTGTATGATTTAGAGCAACATTACCTAGAATAAGATACGACCAACTTATGCACCTGTGTTGAGTGGGTATGTTACCTATTGTCATCGCGTTAATTATTTTAGTACCATGTATCTTAGTAGCATTTGACATCGCCCCCTTATTATTAAATGGCTTAATTATTTGAGTGGTACTCAATCGGACTAGATTGAAAATTAAAGCGAACATTTTATGGATGCTTAATCAGATTTTTTAATTTTTAGTTATGCTAAGGCCCGACTTTTCGTCTTTTTTATTTTTTGTTAGTTTATTCTTTTTTTTGGCTGTCGAGCTTTTTGTTTTGTCTTTTTGTCTTTTTGTCGCCCCCTGGTTTTTCCAAAAAAGACAAAACGGGACCACTAGTTTATTTTTAATCCTACGTATTTTAAATATGTTTGCTAAAAGCTTAATTAATCATAATACAATGTCCGTATTCGCTAGCCTATCGTATATGGTAGTTTCTTGATTATCAAGATCTTTATGAGCTATTAAAATCATAGGATTTATAAGCGTAGTAAATATTTTATCCCTTCTATGACTTGGACAGTTCTGATTACTTGGATACTTAAGTATCTCTTTGTGTATTTCTATTTTTTTAGTACTTGCCGCTAGACTATATACATGTGTTCCCAAAAAGAAAGTAGAAATTCTCAACAGTAAGACATATAATCCTAGTGGGCCCATGTTTAGAGAATTTACCCTTTAAACTTATTTTTATTTTCAAACATAAATAAAAAAGAAGCGCCCTTTTTTAGCTTTTTATTTTTGGCTTTTTGTCGCCCTTTTTTATTTCGAAAATAAAAAAAAATAAGTCCCTTGGGCGCTTATTTTGGCACTTTATTTTTATTTTTATTTTTGGTTTTTGTCGCCCTTTTTTATTTCGAAAATAAAAAATAAGTCCCTTGGGCGCTTATTTTTGGTTTTTGTCTTTTTTATTTTTCTTTTTTTATTTTGATTTTTTCCTTTTTTTGAAAAAGGAAAAAAGGAAATAAAAAGAAAAATAAAAAGGACAAAAAAGTAAAAACAGCAAAAAAGGAAAAAAAAATAAAAAAGGGCGACGAAAAGAAAAACAGGCGAAAAAATAAAAAAGGCAAAAACCACAAAAAGGAAAAATAAAAAACAAGCGCCCCCTGGTTTTCGAAAAAGAGGGGGCGAGACAAAAACCAAGCGACAAAAACAGAAAAAATAAAAAAGACAAAAATCAAGCGACAAACAGAAGCATAAAAGAGGTTTATACATTTGTCTAAGGGGGAAAAAGAGTCAGGCTAAATAAAAGATCTTTCTCAAATTACTAGTGTAAGTCAATTACGTCTCGTAAATAAACACAAGTTAGAACCACGAATACATATGCTTGAATGAAACTAACAGCAATTTCTAATCCTACTAATGCCAAGAATAGTGCAAAAGGAATTAATGACACAATGAACATTAAGAATCCTGAAGTCATAATAGGTCATAACATTGAACTTAAAATGTTTAATAAAGTATGACCAGCAACCATATTACTAAATAGCCGTACTCCTAAACTAAATGCTCTAGCTAAGTAAGAAATTAATTCAATTAATACTAGTAGAGGCACCATTCCAATAGGTGTACCTGCAGGTACAAAGAACGAGAAGAAATGTACTCCATGTCGATAAAGACCTAAAATAGTTACTCCAAAGAATACAGTGAAACTTAATCCAATTGACACTACGGCACTTGTTCCAATTGCAAATGAGTATGGAACATTACCAATTAGGTTTCCAATAAGAATGAAAAAGAATAGCGCGTAAATAAAGGGTAAAAATACCTCGTTGGCTGAACCAATTTGTTCTTTAACCATTCCGTGTAATGAAGCGTATGATGATTCTAAACCAATTGATCATCGACTCGGTACTAATCGTCGTTCGTTTGAGCCTAGTAGATGTGCTCCAACAGATAGTAATAATAAGACTAAGGTATAGAAACCTAAGTTAGTTAATGATAAGTTAAATGATCCTAATAAAGGAGCGTTGATAGCAGCAAAAGAGTTAACTTCAAATTGCTCTAGTGGAGATGTGAAAATTGTCATAATAAATATAATAAATACATAATCAGTTCTAGCCTTTTATTTTTTCCTCTTTTTTACCCGCCCTTTTTGATGGTTTCTGTTTTGTCTTTTTGTCGCAAAAGGACAAAAAAGAGAAAAAGAAAAAGGAAGCGAGACAAAAACTAGACGAAAAAAAGGGGAAAAGGAGAATAATGACTACAGTCTCTTTTATTTATCCCTTTGTTGTCTCGCCCTTTTTGGTTTTGTCTTTTTTATTTTTTCCTTTTCCTGGTTTTGTCGCGCGCTTGGTTTTTTATTTTCTTTTTTATTTTTCTCTTTTTTGTCCTTTACTTTTTTATTTTATTTTTTGCCTTTTTCGAAAAGGCAAAAAGCCCAAAAATAAAAAACAAAGGACAAAAACCAAATAAAAACAGTAAAAATAAAAACAAAAATAAAAAAGACAAAAGACAAAAACTAAGACAAAAAAGTAAAAGAAGGAAAACAGGAATAATAAAATAAAGGAGAGAGATAGGAACAGACTTATGCTCCTCATCAATAGATAGATACGTAAAGGAATAATCAAACTACATCAACAAAATGTCAGTAAAGGATTGAACCTTCGAAACCTAAATGATGGTGATCTGTTAAGTGATATGATAAAATTCTGAAAAATGCAACAGCAATGAATAAAGTTCCAATAATTACATGTAAGCCATGGAATCCTGTAGCAAAGAAGAATGTTGAACCATAAACAGAATCACTTAGTGTGAAAGGAGCATTATAGTACTCATAACCTTGCAGCCCTGTAAATACAATAGCAAACAGTACTGTAATAATAATACCTAAAATAGTACCTCGCCTATTACCTTCAATTAATGAATGGTGAGCATATGTGATACTAGCACCTGATGAAAGTAATAAGATAGTATTAAGTAACGGAACTTCAAATGGATTTAGTGGATCAATACCTGCAGGTGGTCATGCGGCCCCTAGTTCTACTGTAGGTGCTAAAGCAGAATGGAAGTAGCTTCAGAAAATAGATAAAAAGAAGAATACTTCACTAACAATGAATAGTACTACACCTAAGTTAATACCTTTTTGAACTGCGAAAGTATGGTTACCTAGTAGTGTACCTTCTGCTACAACATCTCTAAATCATAATGTCATAGCACTAACTGTTGTAATAAAACCAATAGCCACAAGGAATCCTCCATTAGCGAAACCGTTGAAATACATTGCTGCAGAAATTGTTAAAATAAGTAGTGCAAATGAAGTTAATAATGGTCATGGTGAAGGTGTAACTAAATGAAAAGGATGACCTTGAAAGGCGCTTCTTCTGCCGAGTGATTGTGGAGATTGCATAATAAATTTAATTAAATGGATTCAAATAAAAGCTTTCACTAAACCTTCTTACTCTATGTGTCCTTAGAGAGCTCTTTTCAGCCCGAGTGGTTCCGAGTCCGCTTTTTGATTCCTGTTTTGTCTTTTTTATTAACTAAAAATAAAACCACAAAAAGGAAAAAGAAAAATAAAAAGTAAAAACCAGGGGCACTTTTTATTTTTTAGTTTTTAGGCGAAAAAAAAATAAGACAAAAGTTCCTTTTGTCTTATTTTTTTTCTGACCAAAAATAAAGCGCAGGGGCGACAAAAAGACAAAAACCAAAAAAGACAAAAAAGAAAAAATAAGGGCCAAAAGGATGCTAAAGGCGATAAAGACAAGAAAAGCATCAGAATGTTAAATAGGTTTATTATTTTTGGTTATTTCGCGTTGTCCTTTAGTTTTTATTTTTTTTTGCTTTATTTGTCTTTTTATTTTTGTGGTTTTTTATATTTCATTTTTCTTTTTTATTTTTATTTTCTCTTTTTTGTCCTTTACTTTTTTATTTTATTTTTTGCCTTTTTCGAAAAGGCAAAAAGCCCAAAAATAAAAAACAAAGGACAAAAACCAAATAAAAAACCAAGCGCCCCTGGGGGGGCGACAAAAACAGGCACTGAAAAATAAAAACTAAAAAAATAAAAAGTGCCCCTTTTGTCTTTTTTATTTTTTTCTTTCTTTTTTATTTTAAAAATAAGACAAAAGTTCCTTTTGTCTTATTTTTAAAATAAAAAAGAAAGAAAAAATAAAAAGTGCCCCCTCCTTTTTAGAAAAGACAAAAATAAAGCAAAAATAAAGCAAAAATAAAGCAAAAATAAACGGAGTAAGAAGGCAGTAAGGAATCAAGGACAAGAACTAAAAATAAATAAACCTGCATTTATTTAACTTATTCAGTTAAGGGAGAGAAATCCTATTATTTCAACAGTGACCTGGTGCCCTGATAAAATTAAACCTAAACTGAGTCGAAAAAGACAAGATGAGTGAGCACTCTATTTTGCCTTCTTTATATTTATACTGGTCTCTTATGGAAGTAGCCAAAAGACCTAAAGTGGGAAACATTGCTTAAATTGTATCTTATGTTTTGCCGGATAAAATAGGATTCGAACCTATGGTACTGAAAGTACATCCACTTTCAAGGTGAATACAATAAACCACTCTGACATTTATCCTCGCAGCCCTTTCTTTCCCTTTCTGTTCCTTTAGTTTTCTGTTTCTGTTTTTTTTTCTTCTCTTTTTTTCTTGCTGTTTTTCTTTTTCTTTTCTTTTTTTTTTATTTTTAAAATAAAAAAAGAAAAGAAAAAGATAAAACCAAAAAAGAGACAAAAAGAGAAGTGTATTCAGAGGATCGGCAACTAGTAGATTCATCTGAAGGCACAGTGATAGGAAACCATGGAGAAACAGGTTTCAATGAAGCTAATAAATAATGTTGGGCTTCCTTAAGTGTATAAGGCAATCCAGTCTGAGGATTGACACTTGGTAAGTCGTGAATTCTGGATTAGGCTTTGTAATCGCTCGGGCCGTACTATATTTACGACTTTGCATTTTACAAGCGTAATCTAAAGATTTAGGACTGAATAGCATTAAAGGGGATTTTTAATTAACTGTATTTTCAATAGGTGTTCTATTAATAGAAGACCTGTGATCTGTGAATTTTAGTGCTCCTTTACTAAATTCGTATACGAAACCTACTGTAAGGAAAATTAAGAAAATCATTGCTACTCAGAAACCATAGCTAGTAACCTGATATAAAGTTACCGCTAGTGGATACAGTACAGCAATCTCTAGATCGAAAATTAAGAATAGAATCCCTACTAAGTAATATTGAATAGCGAATGGCGCTCTTACCTGACCATAAATTGGATTAACAAATTATTCTCTTTCTTTAATTATGCTCCCTTATAGTGTTCAGAGATAAAGAAGGAATAGATGTTAGATGCCCCTCTTTTTTTGTTTTTTATTTTTCTTTATTTTTTTTTTTATTTTCTAGGAAAAGGAAAAGGAAAAAAAGAAAATAAAAATAAACAAATAAAAAAGACAAAAGTAAAAAGAGGGCAAGTCAATTAAATTAAAATTGACATCTTAATATCACTATTAAGTTCAGACTATGTCATCATTCATATAGTTATATGAATGTTGGGTACTCGTGTAAAGATTATTGTCTTTCTTTTACCCCCCCGTATTTACCGGAAGGTTAAAACTATAACTCACTTTTTAGTCGTTGAACCTTCACTGTACTCGCTCATTTTGCCCCTGACTTGTTAAATAAAACATGCCACAGAAAGATCATGGGCACTATATTGTACAGCGCTTGGCTGCAAATTGGTTCTCATTTGTTTGATTTTTTTTTAGGTATTTTCATTTTGGCTTTTTTGTGGTTTTTTGGTTTTTGTCTTTTTTATAAAAAGGGACTTATTTTTTATTTTCTTTTTTATTTTAAAAATAAGGAAAAGGAACTTTTCCTTATTTTTTAAAATAAAAAAGAAAATAAAAAAGGGCGACGAAAAAATAAAAAAGACAAAAGAGAAAATAAGCGCCCCTTTTTGATCCCTGTTTTTACTTTTTACAAAAAAAGAAAATAAAAAAGGGCGACAAAAACCAAAAGAGACAAAAAGAGCTATCTTTGCAATTCACCCAATTTTCATTTATTTATTTCTGTCTTTTTTGGTTTTCTTTTTTATTTTTATTTTTTATTTTTATTTTTCTTTCTTTTTTATTTTTAAAATAAGACAAAAGTTCCTTTTGCTTTTTATTTTTGCGCAAAAATAAAAACAGAACAGAAAGAAAAATAAAAAAGAGCAAAAAGTGCAAAAAAATAAAAACAGAAAAACCAAAAAGTGCCCCCCCCCTTTTTTACTTTTTTATTTTTCCTTATTTTTTTTCTCTGAGGAAAAATAAAAAGTAAAAACCAGGGGGCGCTTATCTAAACAAATGGGGCAATCCTTTTTACCCACATTCATAGGCTGAAATTTTTTCACTATCTGGTCGGTGTACCGCTAATAAAACATTAAGTGCTAGTAAAATACCCACCAATACCGGAACAAAAAATAATAAAACAATCATTGTCATTAGTATCCATAAATAGACATAGCCATTAGTTGTGTGCTATTTAAAATTAATGAAGGTTGTAGTACAAATAGTACAATGAATAATGTTAGTACAGCAATTACATAAGCATGAGAACTAGTAATAACTTGACCTTTTTTGATGTGCAGAGAAGAAAGTGATGGAGAAGATGGTTTTGCAGCTAAATCTTCTGCGGAGTATAATACACGTACTACTCGTAAATAATATGCTGCACTTACAACACTAGTTAAGATAGCTACTAATGAAATGAAATAATAACCATTATGGATAGCTGAATATAAAACAGCATATTTACCGAAGAATCCCATCAGAGGTGGAATACCAGCCATTGAGAATAAACAAATAATCATACTTAAGGCAAGAATAGGATTTTGTCTGAATTGCCCTGCTAATTGCGAGATAAATAGAATGTCTCCTCGCCCAGCCCCGCTTTTTTTGACAAGTGCTTGTTTCATTTTATCCCTTACTTTTTTGTCGCCCCTTTTTGGAAAAAATAAGTCCCTTTTTTTAGTTTTCGAAAAAGAAAAGGGGCGACAAAAACCAAAAAAAACAGGGCTACTAGAATTATCACTAATAAGATAACCAAATGCTAGTAATACAAAGAATGCATTTACACTAGTTAAGCTATACTGAATTAAGTAGAATAAGAAAGCATCAATAGATTCTTGACCAGTAACAGCTAATCCTAGTAGCATAAATCCAACATGTGAAATAGTACTATAAGCTAGTAAGCGTTTGATTTTTAACTGAGCCAAACCTACTACTGTACCAATTACTAAAGAGAATAAAGAACAAACTAGTAATAAAGCTTGTCATACATTTACTTGCCCGTCCATAAGCGAAACAGATAAGAACCCTTCCATTACAGGAGTTAAACTATGTAAAGTTAATAAAAGTACAAAAATAGAAATTTTAGGCATTACAGCAATTCATGTTGTAACAATTGTAGGTACACCATCATATACATCTGGTGCTCAATTATGAAATGGTGCTGAAGCAATTTTAAATAAGAATCCTACACTCATAATTACTACACCGAGAGTAACACCTTCTGTTACAGAATTTTGTACTTCCATTCCCGTCTCTGGCGATAAAGAGACAGGAACAGAAATTAAATTACTAATAGCGTCAAGATTGGTTAGTCCTGTATAACCATAAATTAAACTTGAACCTAATAAAATTAAAGCTGAGGATAAGGCACCTAATAAGAAATATTTTAGTCCTGCTGCTGTAGCAGATTCGTTATTTCTGTAAAGAGCTGAAAGAATATAGACTGCAAAACTTTGTAATTCAATTGCTAAATATAATGACACAAGATCAGTACTTGAAACTAGAAAAGAAGCACCGATTGTGCTAAATACTACAATCATAGAATATTCAGCAATTGGCTCATCTTTCGATAGTCATGGCGATAGTAAGATAATACCACCAATTACAAAAATGAACATTTCTACTGCCATTGAAACTGTGCTAACGTGGAACAATCCACTATACAAACTCACACCTGACTCTAATGTATTAACGTAATAACCATTAAAAGATAGAGCTGCGGCAATGAAAAAGGCAATAGAGGTCACCCGGGTCAGCTGCACGGATGAAATTTTTGAAGAAGAAAGCGGTGTCGCAATTAACAGTGATAATAATAAAGTTACTAGCATTGCATATCATACAAGTCCTCACTTATCTCCATGTTTCCTTTTCGTCGCCCTTTTTTACTTTTTGTCGCCCTTTTTAAAAAAAGGTACTTTTAGTTTTTATCTGCTCTTTTTCCTTTTTATTTTCTAGAAAATAAAAAACAAAAAAAGAGCTGAGCTTTTTATTTTTATTTTCTTTTTTTTTTATTTTAAAAATAAAAAAAAAAGAAAATAAAAAATAAAAAATAAAAAGAAAAAAGGGCGACAAAACCAAAAAGGGCGCTTATTTTTGCGAAAAAATAAAAACAGTTAGTCCCACCAGGGTCATTAAGGAGAAGAGTAAATAAGGGATTACTACGCAAAAAGAGATTCGAACTCTTAAAGACATATTGGAAGTATGTCATGTTACCATTACATCATATGCGCGATTATTATTAATTTATACTTATAATGACTATGTGTAGTATGTATAATAGCTCTCTTATATTAGAATCTCTTTTTTATTTTCCTCTTTTTTCTCTTTTTTGCTCTCTTTTTGTCTCTTTTTTGCCTTTTTTTGTCACCCTTTTTCGTCGCCCCTTTTTGGAAAAAAAAGGAACTTGGGCGCTTAGTTTTTATTTTTCGACTTTTTCCTTTTAGTTTTTATTTTTCTCTTTCCAAAAATAAAAAAGACAAAAAGAAAAAGGGGCGCTTGATTTTTTGTCGCTTGTTTTTTTATTTTTTGCTGTTTTGTCGCCCTCGCGCTTATTTCATTTTTCTTTTGTTAAAAAAAAGGGACTTATTTTTCTTTTTTATTTTTATTTTTTGCTGTTTTTATTTTGTT